GCATTGAAATACAAGGACAAATCCAATAATTTAGTTCAATTTCAGCTTCTTCATTATGATAATTCCTACAAGGACATAATGGAACTTTATAACGATCTTTATAAGTAGCTAACCCGGTAATAATTATAGAAGTTATTGATGGATCAAGAGAAAAAAATGTATTAGTTTGTTTAGCATATGTTTCTGCAAACTGTTGCATTGCTTTTATACAATCATAAAAGCTTTCACTTTTTTTTAAAGTCATAAAAAAATTCAGATCTCATCGAAAGTTTATTTGTTATTCCAATTTTTACTGCAAAATTTCTTAAAAAAGTAAATTACTAATTATGTTAATTAACTATCTGCCTTCAATTCTAGTACCTTTAGTAGGTTTAGTTTTTCCTGCGGTTGCTATGGGACTATTATTTATTTACATTGAAAAAGACACGATTGAATAGTTTTCTAGATCAAGGGGATTGAATATATTCAATCCCCTTGATCTAGAAAACTATTCAATCGTGTCTTTTTCAATGTAAATACTAAAGTGAAGATCCTAATCCAGAATAGGAACCAAAAATAAAAGTACCAACAACAACAATAACTCCTAACCCACCAACTAATGCCACTAACCAAAGTGGTATTCTTCCTGTTCCTGCCATAATATTTTTAACTCCTATATCCTTTCTTAATTTTTAAATCTGATAAAACTTATAAAAGATTTCTCCAAGATTTCTAATTAAAGAAGTAACTAGAAAAAAGTACTGCCAATATAAAAAATAATAATAAACCCCAATATAATGAGGTACGGCTGATTTCAACTTCTTGTTTATTAGGATTTGGACCTGTCATAAAATATACTCCTATCGTTGAATAAATTGCATTGATGTTATCGCACCTAAAAAAAATATTGTTGGCACAGCTAAACCATGAATAGCTAACCAACGAAAAGTAAAAATAGGATAAGCTACTGGTTGATTCGTATTTCTAGTCACGTTTTTCTCCTAAACTACATTTATTTTTTTCTGAATTTAATGGATTATTTATAATCCTCTTGTGAAATCTTCAATTTCTTGCGTAACATTAAATCTATCATTTACTAATGGAACTTGTTGTCTATCTTGTGTAAAATATTCATTAGGTCTTGGAGTTCCAAAAACATCATAAGCTAAACCTGTACTTACAAACAACCAACCGGAAATAAATAAAGAAGGGATTGTAATACTATGAATAATCCAATAACGTACACTTGTTATAATATCAGAAAAAGGACGTTCTCCTGTTGAACCACCAGACATTTTATATTATCTCCATTTAAATAAAAATATATTATACTGATTATAATTATCTAAAATATAATTTAATTATTTCTCATTCCTCTTTACTTTACAAATTAAAGATTGTTTAGCAGATGACTAGTAAGAAATTAATTCTTTTAATAGTCTTATTAGCGAGCAGCGAGAATCGAACTCGCATCAATAGCTTGGAAGGCTATGGTTTTACCACTAAACTATGCCCGCATGTATGGATTAATATAACACTATATATATATTATACTTATTAATTCTAAAGTAATAATAACCAAATATTAATTTAGAATTAGATACTAATTAGTTAATTTTTTGAAAAAATTAAATTCCTTCTAAATTAATATTCAAAAATCGTGCAAGTTCTGACGCATCATTTTCTAAAATTTCTAAAGATCTTGGTTGCTCTACTGATGTTAATGGAATTTCACGTTGATCCTTAGTGCATAAATAAATTATGCGTTTAGGATTAAGACCCTCTTGAATATTTAACTTAATACTTTTAAGATTTCTAAATTGATAAACTAATAGTATTTTGCGATTTTTACCTGGAAAACCTCGTCGTACTATACGGACTAACTCGTTTTCTTTATCAAATTCATTATACCCGCTTCCCACATCCCAAAAAATGGTAAGAGCTATATAGAAACTTAAACTTATAGCAATAACTCCATAAAAAGTCATAACTACACCTTGGGGTAAAAAAGATAATTGTTCGGAATTAATAAAACTTATTAAATTTTTTTGAAAATAACTTGAAATCCCCGCAAGTAAAAAGCCTAATCCACCTAAAAATAAAATAATTGTCCAAAAATAATTACTAAAACGTCTTGACCCTACAATAATATCACGTTTTAATAGACTCTCTATATCTTTACTACTCATGTTTCATTATCGTACATTATTAAAAGTATTAATACTCTAGACTAAAATTATAAATTTAATTTAACTTTTTAAAAAATTATTAAAACTAAAAGCTAAACTTAAACTAAATTAACTTAATTCCTTTTAAACCCAAGAATAAACCAGAGGCTAATACAAATGCAATACTTAATAATAAAATATAGTCAATTAAAATACTCATTTTTACACTTATTAAAAACTATGAAAACAATATAATATATACTATTATATATCTAAAGTAAAAATATACTAAATTTAATTCTTTTCAACAATATATATTCTATTTTAATAGAATAATTTATTCTATTTCAATCTTTAATTATTTTCTTTTAAAAATATCCAACTATTATTACATAATAACTTCTTAACAAATTAATTATGACAAGCTTTATTAAACCTTATAATGATGATCCTTCTGTTGGACATTTATCAACGCCCGTAACTTCATCAGCAGCAACAAAAGCCTATCTAACTAGTTTACCTGCTTATAGAAAAGGATTATCGCCACTTTTACGAGGTTTAGAAATTGGTATGGCGCATGGGTATTTATTATTAGGACCTTTTGAAAAATTAGGACCATTGAGAAACTCTGAATTAGCACCTTTAATAGGATTTTTATCTTCCGTAGGATTAATTACTATATTAACAGTTTGTCTAGCAATGTATGGAAAAGTTACATTTGATGATTCTGATTCAACAAATACGATTGAATTATTAACAAGTAAAAATTGGAAACAATTTACTTCAGGATTTTTTATTGGATCATTTGGAGGAGTTAGTTTCGCATATTTAATACTTCTTAACTTAAATTATTAATCTGTATTAATGTTTTACAAATATTTAAAAATATTTGTAAAACATTAATACAGATGAATAATTTACTTTCAAAATTTATTTTTTCTCAAAAAACAACAAAAAGTATAAAAGTTTTTAAATAAAGGAGAATGATAACTTTTCTTATTCATAATTATGGAAATACGTTTGTTAATACGCCGACTATTGACCATTACTGAATTAATACGTTTAGACAATAATTCATCTTTTACTGATAGAATAGATACAAATGAAACACCCAAACCTGCTTGTACCCCTCTTATAATGGCTTCAGTGGAATTAAGTTCGAATTTTGTTTTTAAATTTTCAACTTTAATATTATATTTTTGCAAAATTTTATTTAGAATTTTTCTTTCCATCAAGTCTCGATTTAAACCAATAAAATCTAATTTATAAAGCTCTTCCAAAGTTATAACACTAGGAGTTTTTAATTGATAGGTTTTTGGAAGGATCAATACTATTTCTTCATCAAGATAAGGTATAATATAAATGTAATTCATTACTTCATAGGGTATTTCTTCTTCCATTACAATTCCTATATCTACTTTCCCATGAAATACATCCCAAGATATTGAATGGGTTGCTTCAATTTCTAAGGTTAAACACGCATATGAGTAAGCTTTACAAAATAACCTAATAATTTTTGGTAATAAATATATCCCTATAGATTCATTTGACCCAATAATTAAACTAATTTTTCTTAATACTTTAATATGCTTAATAGAGTGATTTGCTTCATGATACAATTGTAATATTTTAGTTGAATACTTTACTAATAAATGGCCAATTATAGTAAAATATATTTGTTTTTTATTTCTTTCTAAAATTGGAGAAGCAATTTTAGACTCCAAACTTTGGATTTTTAAACTTAAGGCTGGTTGTGATAGGTACAATTTTTTTGCAGCATCTTTTATGCTCTTTTCATTTTTTATTGCTCGCAAAACATTTAATTGCTCCATGTTAAATAAAAAGTCTTTCATCTTGTTTTATTTTACATTCTTCTCTTTGGTATATAAATTTAATAAAATTTTTTATCCCTTATCTATGTTGTTAGAACTAAATAACTAATCTTAAAAAATTTATTTTTATGAATTTGACAATGTGAAAGTAATCTTTTAATATATTTGGAAGTTTTCTAAATTCAATTAGAAATTGTTATTTATAATTAAAGATAAATAAAAACAAACAGCTAATATTTACAGTTAAATTTTAATCTAGAGGAAGACTGAACCAATACAAATAGAATTATATTAGAGAAAAAATCATTATCATCTATAATCTATTTTACATAAAAGATATATTTAGAGTGAAATTATTATATTTTTAATTAATTATACTTAGAGCAGTATGGATTTACGTCTTATCTTTGTTTTTTTACCCGTATTAGCCGCAGCGTCTTGGGCATTATATAATATCGGTAGATTAGCTTTACAACAATTTAATAAAATAGCTTCACGTTAGAGCAAATTAAAAAGTCAAACCAGTTAGAAAGCAAAAAGTATGAATATAACTAATTTTCATAATTTTTGCTTATCATTAATATAAGTAAATTACCAAAAAGTAATAGAAAAAAATAATTTTTTCTATTTATGATATATCGAATTGCAGCTTATTTAATTACTACTTATACTTACTAAGAAAAAAAAGTTCCATGGCGGTCCCTAAAAAAAGACGATCGAAATCAAAAGGTAAAATTAAACTAGCAGTATGGAAAGGAAAAGGTCGTAAAATGGCTAATCGGGCTTTGTCGTTAGCTAAATCCATTCTAAATGAAGAATCGAAATTTATCTTTAATAAAAAAGAAGTAGAAAAAAAATAAGGAAGAAAGAAACAACTCTGGATATTAAAGAAGTTGATAATCTTGAATAAAGTAGATAATTTACTATACATTAAGCTAATCCCATACTCTATCCATAGTGTATAGTAAGCTTTATAAGTATTCATTTTCTTTACGAACGTGGCGGAATTGGCAGACGCGCTAGATTTAGGTTCTAGTAAGGTTTCTTGTGAGAGTTCAAGTCTCTCCGTTCGTAAATCTTAACTCTATTACACAATATTTATATAATAAATTCAATAATTTTTTAGAACTTTTAAAATGAAAAATGAATATTGCATCACAAAAGATAAAAGATTTCTTTATCTCTAAAATCAAATAGGTAGAATTTTTAATTATATAATTAAAAATTCTAATTATTGACAAACCATCCATAGCTATGTAAACCTTGTCCTAAAAAATTAACACCAAGGTAGCAGATCCAAACAACAAAAAACGCAATGCTAGCTAAAAAAGATGGGCCCTTTCCCGTTACACCCACTATTAATCTCAAATGTAAATAGGCAGCAAAAATTAACCAAGTAATTAACGCCCAAGTTTCCTTCGGATCCCAACTCCAATAAGTACCCCAAGCTTCATTAGCCCATACAGCCCCAGCTATAATACCAATTGTTAAAAAAGGAAAGCCTAAACTTATTGTCCGTGAACTCCATTTATCGAGTTGAGATAAAAAATTAGTTCGAGCAGATTCAGCAAAAGCTTCTTGTTCTAGAAATATATTGTTTAAACTTATAATTTCAGGGCATGCATATGAGGATTGTGTAGATGATCGTATTTTATAATCTTCCCTAGTTAAAGCTATTCCTTTCACAAGGTTTACTAATCCCCTCATAGATTCTTGATAATCGAAATATCTTTTCTCGAATGGCCTTATAGTATATTTAAATACTAAAAAAGTTACTAGATAAACAATAGAAAAAGCTGATCCAATAAGTAAAATAGCATAACTTAACATCATTAAACTCACATGCATCATTAACCAATTTGATTGTAAAGCAGGTACTAACGCCCCTGCTTTCTGCATTTCAAGCGGTAGAGTTAATTCTGCGAAACCACTAATTAGTAAAACGATTGGTAAAACAATTCCTCCAAATATTGGACTTTTAGCTTTTGACTCTAACAACTGATAAGAAAATAGAAGTATAAAAGATAAAAATAACAGCGATTCATATAAATTACTTAAAGGAAAATATCCATATTCGATCCAACGAATTAATAAAAAAAGAAAAATATTTAAAGTTGCAAAACGTGATGTTATTTCACCGATTCGATTAAGAATTCTTACAAATTTAAAACTTAACTGAAACCAATATAGGGCTGTTGATATAAATACTGAAATAAAAAGAATATTATTCAATAAATTAAAATAATTCTCTGAGAACATCACTAAACTCCTAAAGTCATAAAAAGTATACTATAAAGTATACTTCATTTGTTTATAAAATTGAAACAATTTAGTTATTAATATATATTTAATATAGATGATATATTTGTCTTCATTTTTGTATTATAATCGATAATTAATTATCTTCATCTTTTTAGATTACAGATGGAAAGTTAACTCTGAACTATAATATAAAGCATACTAGACTTTTCTAACTTAGATTTTTAAAAATTATTTTTTTGAAGTATCTCATTTATATAAATAAGTATCTCTTAAGAGTAACTAATATGAATATTCCTTTATTTATTTATCTATATTAGTTTATACAGCATAAAAATTAGGAGTTAAAAATGAAACTAGCTGTTTATGGGAAGGGCGGAATAGGAAAATCTACCACAAGTTGTAATATCTCAGTAGCTTTATGTAGAAGAGGAAAAAGTGTTCTACAAATTGGTTGTGATCCTAAGCATGATAGTACTTTTACTTTAACAGGATTTCTAATTCCTACAATAATTGATACATTACAGGCAAAAGACTATCATTATGAAGATATTTGGCCAGAAGATGTTATTTATCAAGGTTATGGGGGCGTTGATTGTGTAGAAGCTGGAGGTCCCCCGGCAGGTGCTGGTTGTGGTGGTTATGTCGTTGGTGAAACTGTAAAACTTTTGAAAGAATTGAATGCCTTTGATGAATATGACATTATTTTATTTGATGTTTTAGGTGATGTTGTTTGCGGTGGATTTGCTGCGCCATTAAATTATGCTGATTATTGTTTAATCGTTACAGATAATGGTTTTGATGCTTTATTTGCTGCTAATCGAATCGCTGCTTCTGTAAGAGAAAAAGCTAGAACCCACTCATTAAGACTTGCGGGACTTATTGGAAATCGAACAGCTACAAGGGATCTAATTGATAAGTATATTAATGTTGTTACAATGCCTGTTCTTGAGGTGTTGCCACTTATTGAAGATATTAGAGTTTCTAGAGTAAAAGGTAAAACTTTATTTGAAATGACTGAGATAGATAATTCTTTATCTTATATTTGTGAATATTATTTAAATATTGCAGATCAACTTATAGCTAATCCTGAAGGAGTTGTCCCAAAAGAAGCTGCAGATAGAGAATTATTTAGTCTATTATCAGATTTTTATTTAAATCCAACTCAAGATAAAACTTTTCTATCTGAATTTGATGATAGTACTTTAGAAAATGATTTAAATGAAGTTTTTTCGGTTTAATTAAAAAAATAACTTTTTACTTATAAAATCTAGATGAATATTAAACAATTTATTAATAATGTGAATTTGAAAGAAAAACTAACTTTTAATTGTGAAACTGGGAATTATCATACATTTTGTCCCATAAGTTGTGTAGCCTGGTTATATCAAAAAATTGAGGATAGTTTTTTTTTAGTTATTGGTACAAAAACATGTGGTTATTTTTTGCAAAATGCATTAGGTGTTATGATTTTTGCTGAACCTCGTTATGCTATGGCAGAATTAGAAGAAGGGGATATATCAGCACAATTAAATGATTACGAAGAATTAAAAAGATTGTGTCTACAAATAAAACAAGATCGAAACCCCAGTGTAATCTTTTGGATTGGTACATGCACAACAGAAATAATAAAAATGGATTTAGAGGGAATCGCTCCCAAGTTAGAAGCTGAAATAAGTTTACCTATTATAGTAGCACGAGCAAATGGCCTTGATTATGCTTTTACTCAAGGAGAGGATACAGTATTAGCTGCATTAGCACAACGACCAAATTTAAAGCACTCAGAGTATTCACAAAAACAAGAAATAAATAATTATGATTATGTTGAACATTTACCACTTATTTTATTTGGCTCAATACCTGATCCAGTTGTTAATCAACTTACTCTAGAACTAAAAAAGCAAGGGATTTATGTCTCAGGTTGGTTACCTTCCAAACGTTATATGGAATTACCTCAAATCTATGAAGGAAATTATGTTTGTGGAGTAAATCCATATCTAAGTCGAACGGCTACAACGTTAATGAGAAGGAGAAAATGTAAGTTAATTGGTGCACCGTTCCCCATTGGACCTGATGGGACTAGAGCCTGGTTAGAAAAAATATGTACAATTTTAAAAATTCAACCTATTGGCTTAAAAGAAAGAGAAGATGAAATATGGAATAAAATGTTTAATTATATTAGCTTAATTAAAGGCAAAAGTGTTTTCTTTATGGGTGATAATTTATTGGAAATATCATTAGCACGTTTTTTACTTCGAGCAGGAATGATTATATTTGAAATTGGTATTCCATATATGGATAAGCGATATCAAGGAGCTGAATTAGAGTTATTGCAAAAAACCTGTAAAGAAAAGAAGGTCCCACTACCTATTATTATAGAAAAGCCAGATAATTATAATCAAGTGGATCGAATTCGTGATATCAAACCTGATTTAGTAATAACTGGTATGGCACATGCGAACCCACTAGAAGCTAGAGGTATAAATACAAAATGGTCGGTTGAATTTACGTTTGCACAAATACATGGTTTTACTAATGCCATTGAAATCTTAGAATTAGTTACTCGACCGCTTCGTCGTAATCAGAAACTACAAAAAATAAGTTCACAGCAATATACTGATCGACGATAGTTTATCTTTAACTTTATTTTATACTTTTTTGCAATAAGGAAGTAATGAAAAATTAATTATCGACTATAATATTTGTATATCTTGCTATTTTTATATTAGAATATATTATGAGTTGATTTCTAATATAAAAAATTTATTTTCCATTAAAAAGATATCGTTTTTATATATCTAAAATAGAATGGTTCATATGTCTTTAAAAAAATCATTATTAATTGTTTTTTTAACTTTAAGTCTACCGTTAACTGTATTTGCAGATGTGGCAGGTTTAACAAAATGTAGTGAATCCTCAGCATTTAACAACAGATTAGAATCCAGTGTTAGGAAGCTAGAATCTCGAGTTAAAAAATATGAAATAGGCTCTCCTCCAGCTCTAGCTTTAGAACAGCAAATAAATAGAACTAAACAGAGATTTGATCGTTATTCTAATTCAGAATTATTATGCGGAAAAGATGGTTTACCTCATCTTATAACAGATGGAAGATGGGATCATGCTGTTGAATTTATAATTCCAGGAGTAATGTTCATATATATTAGTGGTTGGATTGGTTGGGTTGGCCGTAGTTATATAAATAATATTAGCACTACTTCAAATCCAACTGAAAAAGAAATTATTATCGATGTACCATTAGCAATAAAAATAATGTCGTCGGGCTTCATTTGGCCAATTTCGGCATGGCAAGAATTTGCTAGTGGGAGTTTTTTAGCTTCAGATTCTGAAATTACTGTTTCTCCTAGATAAGAAAATTTTATTATTCGATAACTTAAAAAAATTTAAATATTATGGAAAACTTTTTAAAATATCTTTCAACCGCTCCTGTTTTACTTACAATTTGGATGACCTTTACTGCTGGATTTATTATTGAAGCTAACAGATTTTATCCTGATGCATTAACATTCCCCGTTTTTTAATGAAAAAAACTCAATTTATACGACTCTATAGATAATATAACTTATTTATATCTACGCAGTAGATATAAATAAAAATATTGATATTTTTATAAACTATAAATTCATAAAATATGGTAAATATAAATGTTATGTCTAATTTTCCCAGTAATTTAAATTTTACAAATCTTTTCACTAAAAATACATTTAGAGAAACTAATACTAACGTCAGTTGTCAATCTATTATCAATAGAACAAGAAAAGCACAATCTTGCGATATTTATGGAAAATATAAAAATTACTGTAATTTAAAAAATTCTGCCAAAGTTTATAAGAAATTAAATAATATTAAAATATATCTTTTAGCAAAATCTTCTCAGGTTAATGGGGAAGACTTTAATTTTCTCATACCAATTAGTACATTAGATGATTTATCAAACTCAGGTTATGCGAAAACTTTAACATCACGAGTAGGTATTTTCCAAATGAAAACTAAATCAGACTTTAAAAATAAGCGATTTAATGAAAGTATGCCTGGTAATCATCCCTTTTTACTTACGCATACAATTATGTGCGACGCTGATTTTGATGGTATACCAATTGTGTCTTTAGATGACTTAAAAATTACTCAAGAACGTGGTTTATATGAAAAAGAGTTATTAGAAAATGAAAGTTTAAAACTTCAGGCGCAATTTATTATTGATAATAATAATATAGGAAGAATAATTCGTTATCCTATATACGATGATCCAGAAGTAAATAATTACATATTTCTTGATAACAACATTTTTATAAATGTTCAATGTTATTATATAAATTCTGAGGATTCAGTAGATAATGATGAAAAAACGTTTTTAGATAAATTAAAAGATTTTAATTTAATTAATTTATGGAAAAAAGAAAAAAAAATATTTTTCTTTTTAGACAATGAGAATCTGTTTCATAATAAGGAGGATGAATTATTAAATAGAAATATTATTCCAATTTTTTCTAATTTAGAAGATGCTCAAGATTTATTAATAACTATTATTGAGGAAATCTTAGAACCTTATAAAAAATATGACTCTACTTTTATCACAAATGTGGATTATATTGATGATTCTCTTAATTTAAAAAAGAGGGTAATTTGCTATAACAAAAGGATACAAAATATAAAAAGTTGGTTAATAAAACATAGAATAATAAAATATAATGTTACATTATACGAGAATTATGAAAATTATTCGAACAACAGAAATCAGCAAATATATATTAATGAATTTGATCAAGTACTATTTAGTATAATAGGGAACACGAAAATTATCTCTATGGGACTTGGGGACTTCTTGTATTTTTGGAATAATAAAAATATTATGAGTGGTGAAGTATTATCTATACCCTCGTCTAATGAATTTCAAAAAGCTCAGCCATTATTATCTATCAGACAGAAAAAATCTAAAGATCGATTTTATGAGTACCAAAAAGAATTTCAAAATAGAAATACAGAAAATAGACCTTACTATCGATATGAAATAAACGATAGTGCTAGTAATCCTTAAAGTTTTTTTCTCTCTAAAAAAGAGAGAAAATGAACCTTAAAATTTTAATTCTGCTGCTTGAACTTTCTCAAATTGTTTCTTTTTAATGACAAAAACGATCTGTGTAAATAAAACAGAAAAAGCAAAAACAATAAAGCCAATTACTCGATTCGGATCTTGTAAAACAATTTCTATATCTGTTTGTCCAAAACCACCAACGTTCGGATCTTTAGTTAGCGGTTGATCTAATTTAATATTATCTTTTTTTGAAACGATCAGTGATAGACCTTTTGGTACAGTTTGTTTTAATTCTTGACCATTCGAATTTACTATTGTAATTAACGTATCCCCTTTATCTAGAGATTGGATTTCTATTATTTCTCCTTCAAAAGAAGATGTTACTATATTATTATTACTTTTTTCACCTGTAGGATAAATTTGACCACGACCACGATTTGCACCAACATAGATTGGATATTTTAAAAAGTTAACTTTTTTATTAGTAGCAGGGTCGGGTGATAAAATTGGAAAATTAATTTCTTTATGAAGATCCCCTGAAATTGGACCAACAACTAATATATTATCTTGATTTGAGCTATAAGGTGAAATATAAACCCCTTTATTTTTTTCTTGAATTTCTTTTGAGATTAAATTGCTTGGAGCTAATTTAAAACCCTCTGGTAAAATAACAACAGCACCTACATTTAAGCCACTTAATTGTCCGTTACCCAAAATTTGCTTTGCTTCCTTGGGATAGGGAATTTTAACCGCGGCTTCAAAAACTTTATTGGGAAGAATTGCTTTAGGTGATTCTATTTGTATAGGTTTTTCTGCTAAGTGGCAATTTGCACAAGCTAGTCTACCATTCGCTGCACGTGGATTTGCATATGCTTGTTGAGCATAAATAGGATATGCTTGCGAATCTTTACAAGAAAACGGAAAACTAATATAGATAAACATAAAGCTTATCAGAAGAATTTGCATTATTTTTTTCAAAATTTTCATATTCAAACTCAGTAAAATAAAAGTTTAATAAATAGTACTCCTTTATATAAAAACAATAATAATAATTAGAGTAACTTAAATAAGCTATACTTTTTTAGCTTGCTTTTTTATTAGATTAATAGAAATAAGACTTCCAAGAAAATATAATAAAAATAATGCACTAGACAATAATAATTGTGTTATCGGATCCGCTGATGGTGTTAATATAGCTCCTAAGATTGTAGAAAAGAGTATCATTGGTCGCCAATAATTAAACATCTTTATTGGATCCACCATTTTAAATAAACTTAAAATAATTTGAACAATTGGAACTTGAAAAACTAATCCGGTACTAAAAAATAACGCGGAGACAAAAGTAAAATATTGATTAAATGACCATAATGGTTCAATAACTTCTGAACCATAAAAAATAAAGAAATTTATAGCAGCAGGAATCAATAAAAAATAAGAAAATAATAACCCTAAAAAAAATAAAAAAAGAGAACTCAACAATAACCAAAATATACTTTTTCGTTCATTTCTATTTAAAGCGGGTCGGAAAAATAATAATAACTGACTTAATAGTAAAGGTGTAGAAAATAAAATTCCTAGAGAAAAAGATATGATTAATGTTGAAAGAAAATAGTCTCCAGGTGATAATTGAAAAAATTGTATTTTTGTAACCGGATCCTCTAAAATTTTAACTATTAGTTTTACATTATAAAATGTAATAAAAGTAAAAATACACAAAAAAGTTAAAATATAGAAAATTCGATGCCTTAATTCATCAAAATGTTCATTAAAGTATAATTCTGTATCTGAACGTGAGGAAGAAGTAAAGTGACTCAAATTTGAATGAAATTTAAATTTTAGTAAATTGGTCTTTTTTCTCATAAGTCGTAAGTAATATATAATAATTACCAAGGATTTATGATCCTATAAATTGAAAAGCCTGTAGTCTTGACGAAGCTATTTTCATTTCTTGAGACGCATCAATTTTTTCTTTTGTAGTTTTAGCCAAATCTAAATTTTTGGTTGCTTGGTTTAACAGTTCTTTTGCTTGAGAATACTCTTGTTTTGACATCTCCTCAACTCCACTAATTAAAACTACAACTTCATCATTTTTAATAACAGCAAAACCTCCTAAGACAATAATTGGTGTCCATGATGATTTAACTTTAATTCTTAAAATTCCTATTTCTAACGCGGTGATTAAAGGAGCATGACCCTTAAGTATACCTAATTGACCAGTAAGACTTGGTAAAACTACTTCATCGACTCTAGTATCCCAAATTAATCCATCCGGAGCAATAACACGAATATTTAAACTCATTGAAAAATTTCCTAATTAATTATTTAAAGTTTTTGCTTTCGATATAGCTTCATTGATATCACCAACCAAATAGAAGGCTTGTTCAGGTAAATCATCTAATTCCCCAGCTAAAATCATATTAAAACCTTTGATTGTACTTTCTAAATCAACATATTTTCCAGGTGAACCCGTAAAAACTTCCGCCACAAAAAAGGGTTGAGATAAGAAACGTTCAATTTTTCTTGCACGATCCACTACTAAACGATCTTCTTCTGATAATTCATCAATACCTAAAATAGCAATAATATCTTGTAATTCTTTATAGCGTTGTAACGTTTCTTTTACTAATTGTGCTGTTTTATAATGCTCTTCACCTACAATTAAAGGTTGTAACATAGTTGACGTTGAGTCTAATGGATCTACTGCTGGGTAAATTCCTTTCGCAGCTAATCCTCTTGATAATACGGTTGTTGCATCTAAATGAGCAAAAGTCGTTGCTGGAGCGGGATCAGTTAAGTCGTCTGCAGGAACATAAACTGCTTGAATAGAAGTAATTGACCCTTGATTAGTCGAAGTTATTCGTTCTTGTAAAGCTCCCATCTCAGTACCTAAGGTTGGTTGGTATCCTACAGCAGATGGCATACGACCTAACAAAGCGGAAACTTCAGAACCAGCTTGAACAAATCTGAAGATATTATCTATAAATAACAAAACATCTTGCTTATTAATATCTCGAAAATATTCAGCCATTGTCAATGCAGTTAATCCAACACGCATACGGGCTCCAGGTGGCTCATTCATTTGACCATACACCAATGCCACTTTAGATTCTAATAAATTTGTTTCATTAATCACCCCAGATTCTTTCATTTCCATATATAAGTCATTACCTTCACGAGTTCTCTCACCAACGCCACCAAAAACAGATACCCCACCATGAGCTTTAGCAATATTATTAATTAATTCCATAATTAGTACTGTTTTACCCACTCCAGCACCACCAAATAATCCAATTTTCCCCCCTCGACGATATGGAGCCAATAAATCAACTACCTTAATGCCAGTTTCAAATATAGCAGGTTTAGTCTCAAGATCTGTGAATGATGGTGCTGGACGGTGAATAGGTAATGTTTCATTGCCCGATGTATCCCCTAAATTATCAATAGGTTGTCCTAGAACATTAAAAATTCGCCCAAGAGTTGTTTTTCCAACAGGAACAGAAATTGGAGCTTGAGTATCATAAACAGTAACACCTCTTTGTAATCCATCAGTTGCACTCATCGCAATAGCACGTACTCTATTGTCACCTAATAATTGCTGTACTTCGCAAATGATAGGACCATCCTTTCCTTCTACTTTGAGAGCATTATAAATTTTTGGTAAAATACCTGAAGAAAAAACTGCATCAACAACGGGACCAATAACTTGTGTGATACATCCAATATTATTTTTTTCCATAACTATATTTTTCATAGGATATTAAATAATAATGAAATCTAGTCTAGCGAGTTTTTAATTTTGAAATAAATTTATTTTTATTTACTTCTTTAATAACTAATGGATTTAAAAAATCTTTGACTAGATTATCCAAAGCAAAAAACTAATGAATTTCTATTAAAAACTTAATAACGTACTTTCAATTTAATTGATAAAACAATAGTTCCATCAGCTAAGTTGAAAGTCGACCTGTTGTACGTAGCCAGTTTTGAGCTTCAATATAATTATTTGGTGCTAAATTAATCGCTTGTTTCCAATATTCAGCCGCTTTATTAAAAAGTAATTTAGCAACATCAATATTTTGTTTTTCAGATGCCTTTACACCTTGATAATGATATATTACAGCAATATTATTTAAAGCCTGCGGTAAATTTTGATTCAGTTCTAGGGCCTTATGATAATACTCTAAAGCTTTTAAATATTCTCCATTACTAGAATATATTAAGCCAATATTATATAAAATAAAACTACGATCATAAGGATCTTCTTCTAATTGTAAAGCCTCATAGTAGTTTTCTAAAGCTTCAGCATATTCTCCTTCTGACTGTGCAGACATACCATCCTTATAATAAAAAAAAGCTTCTTTTTCTTCTTTACTCGCAGGAAAAACTTTTAATATAATATCAGCAATAATTGTAAAAGTTTTATCAATAAAGTTATCATTTCTCTGTGAACGGCTCATAATAGTCTTTAATCTTTAAATAAAAAAAAGTTGTTTCTAATCTTCTAATGATGTTACAAAAGGTAGTAAATTCAAGGAACGAGCGGTTTTAATAGCTCGTGATAATTGTCTTTGTTGCTTTAAGGTTAATTCTGTTGAACGACGAGATTTAATTTTACCGTGTTCAGTTAAGAATGAAACTAAAATATCAACTTGTTTATAATCAATTTTTTCATTTGGTTTAAGTTTATAATTGTTACGCTTTGTTTTTGATGACAAATTATTAAGCATTTTATTTTCCTTATTTTATTTCTTTGTGTATTGTATGGTTATTACAATTAGGGCAAAATTTCTTTAGTTCTAACCGATCAGGAGTATTTCTACGATTTTTTGTTGTTGTATAATTAAGTTTTTTTGTACTTAGTCTAACATTGGATATTTTACTACCAATAATTTTTTTTTCCTCGTTATTTTTTCCAATTGATTTACAAGTTGTACATCTTAATGTTATAATAATTCTAGTCCCTTTATTTTTTGCCATAGATTAATTTAAATAAAATAATTATTTTTTTTTTTAGAAATAATAATTATTATACAATAATAATTATTATTACTAAAAAAAGGAATAAATCTCCTATATAACATAAATTTTAATATAAATTTTGAAATTTGCAATATATTGGAGTATAATAGTCTTTTAAAATCTAAAAAAAACTATTTTCGTGGTATATCAACAAATTATATATAATTAATTAATACTAGGTTAGGAGACAATAGCATGTTTGAACGATTTACAGAAAGAGCACTGCAAGTAATTATGATGTCGCAAGAAGAGTCAAGACGTCTAGGTCATAATTTTGTAGGAACAGAACAAATACTCTTAGGTCTATTGGGCGAAGGTTGTGGTGTAGCAATTAACGCTGTCAGAGAATATGGAATTACTATTAGAAAGGTAAGAATGGAAGTAGAGCGTCTAATAGGTAAAGGTACAGGATTTGTAGCAATTGAAATACCATTCACCCCAAGAGCTAAAAAAATATTAGAAATGTCAATAAAACAATCTAAAGATTTAAATCATAGTTATATTAATACGGAGCATATTTTTTTAGCCCTTTTAAATGATACTGATGGTATCTGTGCAAAAGTTTTACAAAATCTTGGCGCTAATATTCCTCGTATTAAAGCTTATGTTTTAAATGAATTAGATCAAAACCATGAAGCAGGTTCAAAAGTATTAGCTAACGTTGGAGTAGGCGATCAAAATCAAACCAAAGATTTATTTCTTTTCGATGACTTAGATCGGGCATCATTAGCCACACCGAATCTTCTTGAATATACCACAGATTTAACCGAAGCAGCAGAAAGAGCAAAATTAGATCCTGTAGTTGGTAGACAAAATGAAATTGAGCGTGTAATACAAATTTTGTCTAGACGTCGTAAAAATAATCCCATTTTAATTGGTGAACCTGGAGTAGGTAAAACAGCTGTAGCTGAAGGTTTAGCACAAAGGATTATACAACGTGAAGTTCCAAGTGAATTACATGAATATAAAGTTTTTGTTTTGGACGTTACATTACTACTAGCTGGGACTAAATATAGAGGAGAGTTTGAAGAACGCTTAAAACGAATTGTTCAAGAATTAAAAGAACAGAAAAATGTAGTTATTGTAATTGATGAAGTTCATACATTAGTAGGTGCTGGTGCAGCAGAAGGTGCATTAGATGCTGCTAATATATTAAAACCTGCTTTAGCACGTGGAGAATTACAATGTATTGGAGCTACAACAATTGATGAATATAGACAACATATTGAAAAAGATCCAGCTTTAGAACGTCGTTTTCAACCTGTATGGATTAATGAACCAAGTATTGAAGAAACTATAACGATCTTGAAAGGTTTACGTCTACGTTATGAGCAACACCATAGATTAGAAATTACTAATGAGGCATTAGTTGCCGCGGCAAATTTAGGTGCGCAATATATAGCTGATAGATTTTTACCTGATAAGGCAATTGATTTAATTGATGAGGGAAGTGCTAGAGTTAGATTAGTTAATTACCGTCTTCCAGAGGCCGCCTATATTCTTGACAAAGAATTACGAAATATTTTAGACGATAAAGATTTAGCTGTTCGAGAACAAAGATTTGAAAAAGCTACTGAAATTCGAGATGACGAACTAAATTTACGAGCTCAAATGGGTGCGATTATTAAAGCACAAAAACGAGTGGTTCCTAAAGGTGTACTTGAAAGATTAAAAGTTGGGGCTCAAGATATTGCTTCAATCGTTGCATTATGGACGGGTGTACCAGTAACAAAAATTACAAAAGATGAAAATACAAGATTATTAGAGTTAGAAAATGTCCTTCATACAAGAGTAATTGGTCAAAAAGAAGCTGTATCGGCTGTAGCACGAGCTATCCGTAGGGCAAGAGTTGGGATGAGAAATATGAAACGGCCTATAGCAAGCTTCTTTTTTTCAGGTCCTACAGGGGTAGGAAAAACCGAATTAACCAAAACTCTTGCTTCATTCTTTTTTGGAGCTGAAGATTCAATGGTCCGTTTAGATATGTCAGAATTTATGGAACGACATACTGTAGCTAAATTAATCGGATCTCCACCTGGTTACATTGGTTATAATGAAGGGGGGCAATTAACTGAAGCTGTTCGACGTAAACCCTATACTGTTGTGTTATTTGATGAAGTTGAAAAAGCACATCCAGATGTCTTTAATTTGCTACTTCAAATACTTGAAGATGGTCGATTAACAGACTCTCAAGGCCGTGTTATTGATTTTAAAAATACAATTTTAATAATGACATCAAATTTAGGATCTAAAGCAATTCAGAATAATGAAGCAAATTCACAAGGAATTGGATTTAGTGGGGAAACAAGTGATACAAGAAAAACAAAATATGCTCAATTATGTAATACTGTTGGAGAAAGTCTTAAGGCATTTTTTAAACCAGAGTTTTTAAATCGTATTGATGAAATTATTGTTTTTGAGCAATTAACAAAAAATAATATCAAAGAGATTGCTATCATTATGATCAATGATTTAGTTGAAAGAGTAAAAAATGAAAAAAATATTTCCCTATCTTTAACACCAAGAATGATGGAATTGTTGATCGAAGAAGGTTTTAACCCAACTTATGGTGCTAGACCTTTACGTCGAGCAATTGTAAAACTAGTTGAAGACAAAGTTTCACTTGAATATTTACGTTATAAAAAAGATAATATTGATAATGATGATGATCCAGTGGATATACTGGTAGATGTCGAATTTAACAAAGTTAAAGTTTCGATAACAAAAACTTTTAAAAAAGAAGAAGAGGAAAAACAAGAACAAAAACCTATACCAAAACAAGTAAAAAAATATAAACTTTCATTACCTAGGTATAAAGATAAAAAACCAGTTGAACCTAAAGGGACATTAGATCGTGATCAAAAGATACAAGAATCCATAATAATATAAATCAAAAAGAACTTATACTTATAAATAAACTTTTTAAAAAATTAGGTCACCTGGGACTTGAACCCAGAACTTTTCGGTTAAAAGCCGATTACTCTACCATTGAGTTAGCAACCCATTATTAAAGTAAACTTGCTAAGCATAATTTGTGCTTAGCAAATTTATTTTAATAAGCTAATCCCATACTACGTGTTGTCTCAGCCCCTAAATAAACACGAACACTTAAAAAATCAGTTGGACAAGCAGTTTCACAACGCTTACAACCTACACAATCTTCCGTACGAGGGGCAGAGGCAATTTGTCCTGCTTTACAGCCATCCCATGGAACCATTTCTAAAACATCAGTAGGACAAGCACGAACGCATTGTGTACAACCGATACAAGTATCATATATATTGACAGAATGTGACATTTTAATAATAGTAACAATTATTTTATTTAAAATTAAAAAATTAAAGAATCAATCAAGACTATTAAAAAAGAATTAATTCTATATTATAGGATAGTATAATCTGTTATGATTTAAATTGTCAATATAAAAATTGAAATATGTAAAATAAACTTTATTAACAAATTTACAACGTTAATAGCTTAAAAATATAAAGTAAATATTTCTATGACAAAAGGAACAAACTTACACTAAACAAAAGCTATACTAATTAATAACAGGATATTAATAATTTAACTTAGAAAGTACCTGGGAAGAATAAAAATTATTTAATAAAAATTATTATGGTTGCAACTTTAGAAAGACGTGAAGAAAAAAGAGATTGGGGTACATTTGCTACATGGATTACTAGTACTGAAAACCGTTTATACATCGGTTGGTTTGGTTGTTTAATGATACCTACGTTATTAACAGCAGCATCTTGCTACATTATCGCTTTTATCGCAGCACCGCCTGTAGATATTGATGGTATCCGTGAACCTGTAGCTGGATCTTTATTATATGGAAACAACATCATTAGTGGTGCTGTTATCCCTAGTTCAAACGCAATTGGTATTCACTTCTATCCTATTTGGGAAGCTTTATCAATTGAAGAGTGGCTATACAATGGTGGTCCTTACCAATTAGTAGTTTTCCATTTCTTAATTGGTGTTGCTTGTTGGATGGGTCGTGAATGGGAACTTAGCTACCGTTTAGGTATGCGTCCTTGGATTTTTGTAGCTTTTTCTGCTCCAGTAGCTGCAGCTTCTGCGGTATTTCTAGTTTACCCTATTGGTCAAGGTAGTTTCTCTGATGGTATGCCATTAGGTATTTCTGGTACTTTCAACTTCATGATTGTATTCCAAGCTGAGCACAACATCTTAATGCACCCATTCCATATGGCTGGTGTAGCTGGTGTATTCGGTGGTTCATTATTTAGTGCTATGCATGGTTCTTTAGTAACTTCAAGTTTAATTCGTGAAACAAGTGAAGTTGAATCTGTAAACTATGGTTACAAATTTGGCCAAGAAGAAGAAACTTACAACATTGTAGCTGCACATGGTTACTTTGGTCGTTTAATCTTCCAATACGCTAGTTTCAATAATTCTCGTGCTTTACATTTCTTCCTTGCAGCATGGCCAGTAGTTGCAATATGGTTAACTGCTTTAGGTGTAAGTACTATGGCATTTAATTTAAATGGGTTCAACTTTAACCAATCTGTTGTAGATAGCGAAGGTCGTGTAATTAACACATGGGCTGATATTATCAACCGTGCAGATTTAGGGATGGAAGTAATGCATGAACGTAACGCTCACAACTTCCCATTAGATTTAGCATCTAACGAAGTTTTACCTGTTGCTGTTTCAGCTCCTTCTATTGTTGGTTAATTTAGTAAATCTAATCTTTTTTGTTATACAAATATCTAGAATTTGTTAATAGTTGATACATTAGTATCAATTATTAACTTTTATATCTCGATCTCGCCATTTCCTTAAAAAATCCAAACCCCTTATATTAATCTTTTTTACCATTAAATATTATTACCTTATAATAATGCACGTAACATATATTTTATTTGTATTATTATATATAATATACTATACTAAATATAAATGTTAATATATTCTATATCTTATATTAACATTTATACTTTAACTCTACTTTATTGGATATTATAGTTCAATACTAGTATTATAATGTTATATAAATAATAATAAAATATTAAATATGGAAAGTATATTACTAACAAAATTGCCAGAACTTTATGCAATTTATAGCCCAATTGTAGATATTTTACCAATTATTCCTGTTCTTTTTTTATTACTTGCCTTCCTTTGGCAAGCTTCAGTTGGTTTTAGATAAATTTTTAAACATCATTATATATATATATAAATACATATAAATTATGCTTGAGCCTCTTCTTTTTGGTATAGTATTAGGTCTAATTCCAGTTACTTTAATAGGTTTATTTGTTGCTGCTTTTTTACAATACCGACGTGGAAATAAACTTGGTTTATAAAAACCTTTACTGCTTTATAATAAAAATAAAAGAGATAATATTTTTTAATTATTACCTTTTATAAGTTTAATCAATTAACTAGTTATTCTAATATATCTATATTAGAATAACGAATTACCAACTCGCCTTCTTGACCCCAGGTAAAATACAATTAAGCGCCATTTCTCGAATCATATGTCTACATAGACCAAAATCTCTATAGACCCCCCGAGTACGGCCAGTTCTCCAACATCTATTCCTTAGTCTTATTTTTGAACTATTTCGAGGTAATTTTTGTATTTTTCGGTTAATTTGCATTTGCTGAACAAAATTAGTAGTTTTCTTAAGTTCTAATAGAAGGAATTGACGCCTTTCCATATATCGAGAAACAAGTTTTTCTCTTTTTCTCTCTCGTTGAATCAGTGATTTTTTAGCCATAAAAATTTGGTTAATCTATACTATAATATTTAATTAGATTTATTAATATTAATAAATCTAATTAAATATTATAGTATAGATTAACCAAATTTTCCAGCCGTTGAAGCAATAACAAACGCAGCATATGTTAAAATATACCCTACGGTAAAGTGAATTAACCCCACTAATCTAGCTTGAACAATCGATAAAGCAACAGGTTTATCGCGCCAGCGAACTAAATTAGCTAGAGGTGTGCGCTCATGAGCCCAAACTAAAGTTTCTATAAGCTCTTGCCAATATCCTCTCCAGGAAATTAAAAACATAAATCCAGTAGCCCAAATTAGGTGGCCAAATAGGAACATCCAAGCCCAGACAGATAAACTATTCATACCATAAGGATTATAACCATTAATTAATGGAGAAGAATTTAACCATAAATAGTCTCGTAACCATCCCATAATATAATTTGAGGACTCATTAAATTGAGCTGTATTTCCTTGCCAAATCGTTACATGCTTCCAATGCCAATAGAAAGTAACCCAACCAATTGTATTTAACATCCAAAACATTGCTAAATAAAAAGCATCCCAAGCTGATATATCACAAGTACCACCACGCCCTGGACCATCACATGGGAAACTATAACCAAAATCTTTTTTATCTGGCATTAATTTAGATCCACGTGCATCTAAAGCTCCTTTAACTAAAATTAAGGCAGTAACGTGTAAACCTAACGCAATTGCATGATGTATTAAAAAATCGCCAGGACCAATCGTTAAAAACAAATCATTTTTCTCATTATTTATTGCTTCAATCCAACCAGGTAGCCAAATTTCACTACCAGCCATACTAGCAGGACTTTCTTTTGAAGATAATAAAAGATCAAAACCGTAAATAGCTTTTCCTGATGCAGCTTGAATAAATTGTGCAAAAACAGGTTCTACTAATATTTGTTTCTCTGGTTGGCCAAATGCAACTACGGTATCATTATGAATATATAAACCTAAAGTATGAAAACCTAAAAATAGGCTTACCCAACTTAAATGAGAAATAATTGCCTCTTTATGTTCAAGCATTCTAGCCAAAACATTATCTTTATTTTGTTCTGGATCATAGTCTCGAACAAAGAAAATTGCTCCATGCGCAAAGGCACCTACCATTAAAAAACCTGCTATATATTGATGATGTGTATAAAGAGCCGCTTCAGTTGTAAAATCTTTTGCCATAAAAGCATAAGGTGGTATTGCATACATATGTTGTGCAACTAATGATGTTATAACACCTAAAGATGCTAACGCTAATCCTAATTGCATATGTAAAGAGTTCGTTATTGTGTCAAATAGACCACGATGACCCGCACCTAATCTTCCTCCTGGTGGACGATGGGCGTCTAAAATTTCTTTCATATTATGACCAATCGCAAAATTTGTTCGATACATATGACCAGCAATTATAAATACAATTGCGATTGCAAGATGATGATGAGCAATATCAGTAAGCCAAAGTGATTGAGATTGTGGATGGAATCCCCCTAAAAAAGTTAAAATAGCCGTACCAGCTCCTATTTTTGTACCAAAAATATGTTCTATAGTATCTGGATTTTGCGAATAGACATTCCAATTCCCATCAAAAAATGGTGTTAAACCTTCAGGATGAGGCAAAGTTGTTAGAAAATTGTCCCAACCAATATTGATACCACGTGATTCCGGGATTGCCACATGAACTAAATGTCCTGTCCAAGCTAATGAACTAACTCCAAACAAACCTGTTAAATGATGATTTAAACGTGATTCATTCGTTTTAAACCAGGATAGGCTTGGAAGGAATTTTGGTTGTAAATGTAACCATCCAGCAAATAATAATAAACTAGATAAGGCTATTAGAAAAATAGAACCTAGATATAAGTCATTATTATTTCGCATACCAATAGTATACCACCAGTGATAAACACCTGAATAAGAAATATTTACTGGATAGAAAGCTCCTCCTTTTGTAAAAGCTTTCATTGCAAGTTCGCCAAAATGTGGATCCCAAATCGTATGAGCAATAGGTTTTACTTTTAATGGATTTAATGTCCATTGTTCAAAATTACCTTGCCAAGCAACGTGAAATAAATTACCTGATGTCCAAAGAAAAATAATTGCTAAATGACCAAAATGAGAAGCAAAAATTTTTTGATATAAATTTTCTTCAGTCATTCCATCATGTGTTTCAAAATCATGAGCTGTTGCAATTCCAAACCAAATTCTTCTAGTAGTCGGATCTTGTGCTAAAGCTTGGCTAAATTTTGGAAATTTAGTTACCATAAATATTTTACCTCATTAATTTTATCCTACAGAAATAATTCTTGCTAAAAAGAAAGACCAAGTGGTACCTATACCACCTAATAAATAATGTGCTAATCCCACTGCCCTACCTTGTGTAATGCTTAACGCACGAGGTTGAATAGCTGGAGCAACTTTAATTTTGTTATGTGCCCAAACTATCGATTCAATAAGTTCTTGCCAATATCCGCGTCCACTAAATAGAAACATTAAGCTAAATGCCCAAATAAAATGTGCTCCAAGAAATATTAAACCATAAGCAGATAATGCTGAACCATAAGATTGAATTACTTGTGAAGCTTGTGCCCATAAAAAATCTCTTAACCACCCATTGATTGTTAATGCACTTTGTGCAAAATTCCCTCCTGTAATATGAGAAACTGTTCCCGTTGGTGCTATAGAACCCCATATATCAGACTGCATTTTCCAACTAAAATGAAATATTACTACTGATATTGAATTATACATCCAGAATAAACCTAGAAATACATGATCCCAAGCTGAGACTTGACAAGTACCCCCCCTGCCGGGTCCATCACAAGGAAAACGGAACCCTAAATTGGCTTTATCTGGTATTAATTTTGAACTACGAGCATATAATACGCCTTTTAATAAAATTAAAACTGTCACATGAATTGTAAAAGCATGAATATGATGAACCATAAAATCAGCAGTACCTAATTTCATTGGCATGATGGCAATTTTTGATCCAACTGAAACAATATCTCCTCCAAAAATATAGCTTGCTGTCGTTAAAGCATTGGGCGCTGTATTGGTCGGCGCAATTAAATGTAAATTTTGAATCGTTTGTGCAAAAATGGGTTTTAACGGTATACCCGTATCTGAAAACATATCAGGAGCCCGGCCTAATGCTCTCATAGTATCATTATGTATGTATAAACCAAAACTATGAAATCCTAAAAAAATGCAAACCCAGTTTAAATGAGAAATAATAGAATCTCGGTGACGAACCACTCTATCCAATAAATTATTATAATTCTTTGCAGGATTATAATCACGAACCATAAAAATGGCTCCGTGCGCCGCACCACCAACAACACAAAATCCACCAATCCACATATGATGTGTAAATAGAGAAAGCTGAGTAGCATAATCTGTTGCGATATAGGGATATGGTGGCATAGCGTACATATGATGCGCAACTATAATGCTTAATGACCCAATCATGGCTAAATTGATAGCTAATTGAGCATGCCAAGAAGTTGTTAAAATTTCATACAGACCAGTATGACCTGCACCTGTAAAAGGTCCTTTATGAGCTTCTAAAATTTCTTTCATACTGTGACCTATTCCCCAATTTGTACGATACATGTGTCCAGCGATAATAAATAATACTGCTAAAGCTAGATGATGATGAGCCGTATCACTTAACCATAATCCGCCAGTAACAGGGTTTAATCCGCCTTTAAAAGTTAGAAAATCTGAATATTCACTCCAATTAAATGAAAAAAAAGGTACTAAACCTTGTTTAAAACTCGGATATAATTGGCCAATTAACTCTCTATTAATAAGAAATTCGTAAGGTAAAGGAATTTCTTGTGAAGCTACACCAGCATCTAATAATTTATTAATAGGTAATGCTATATGGATTTGATGACCTGACCAGGCAAGACAACCTAATCCTAATAACCCTGACAAATGATGATTTAACATTGATTCCACATTTTGAAACCATTCTAATTTTGGAGCAGCTTTATGATAGTGAAACCAACCCCCAAATAGCATTAAACCGGACATTATTAAACCTCCAATAGCTGTCCAATATAATTCAATTTCACTTGTTATACCTTCAGCACGCCATAATTGAAAGAACCCTGATGTTATTTGCACACCTTGGAAATTTCCGCCAACATCTCCATTTAAAATTTCTTGACCAACAATAGGCCAAACTACTTGAGCACTAGGCTTAATAGCAGTAGGATTATTTAACCATGTTAAGTAATTTGAAAAATACGCACCATGAAAATGCATTCCACTTATCCACAAAAATATTATAGCTAATTGTCCAAAATGTGCACTAAAGATTTTTCTTGAAACTTCTTCTAAAGATCTTGTTTGACTATCAAAATCATGAGCATCAGCATGCAAGTTCCAAATCCAGGTTGTTGTTTTTGGACCTTTTGATAGTGTACGTGAAAAATGTCCTGGTTTAGCCCATTTTTCAAAACTAGTAGTATTAATATTATCACGATCAACTAAAACTTTAACTTTTGTTTCTTTTTTTTTGGAGTTCATTTAATTTTTCCTCTTTGGAAACATAAAGATAGGAAACGCTCAAATTTTATTAAATAATTTTCCTTAAGCAGAATTATTAAGAATTGAGTTTTCACTACTTTATTATAATGAATTTCAAAAAAAAAAGAAACTTAATAAAATTAAAAATTATAACTAATTAATAGTCGACTATTAATTAACTATTAAATTCCTTATCTAATTACCCCCAAGGGAATTCGAATCCCTGTTTTCTCCGTGAAAAGGAGATGTCCTAGGCCTCTAGACGATGGGGGCTTAAGAAAAACTTTATTTTCATTTTATATAAAATCTATAGATTTGTCAAATCTACAGAAAATAAAAATCTCAATACTTATATAAATCCCTAAATATATAAATCAATTTATCTTGTATAATTGAAAGATAAAGATTATAGAATATGAAAATTATTTGAATTCTTGAAATTAATTAACAATTAGGTTTTTATTCATTAGAATATCAAGTTCGAAGATTATTTTTATAAATTTTTTACAAGAATAAAAATTTATGAATTTTTATTCTTGTAAAAAATCTATAAAAATGATCTTAGTATCGATCGCCTGCAGGTCTTGCTTGAACAGCATAACTTGAAATTGTATACTGAATATTACGACCACCTACTTCATTACGTTCTAAATAGAAACCAGGCTCTTCGGCAGGACGTTGCACAATAAAAGATAGAGCACAACTTTCTGTTCCCTTACTAGCATCATAACAATTAATTTTAATATAGCCTTCAGGATTAATTCTTCTGCATTCATTTAACTCATACATAACTGCTGCAGAGTCTTTAATATCAAATAACGGAAGGCCCCATAGCTCCCAATACGCATTACGGGGGTGAGGATCATCTGTCCATTCTACACTAACGGCCCATCCTTTTGAAATAGCATAACTAACTTGATTTTTAATTTGCTCGTCACTTAAATCTGGTAAAAATGAAAAACATCCTTGTGTAAGTCTCATTACTCTTCAATTATTTTATTTAATGTAAATATTTTAATTTTATTTTTAGTTAACTACTAAATTTTTTATATCTTTTGTTTTAATGTAAAATATTAAAAAGATTAAAATTCATTAATCTGCTCTTTTATAGTAAAAATTAAACTATAGAGCAGAATAGATTTAAGTACTTTCAGTTGCTACTTCAACAAAATCAGGTGTGTCTGTTGAAGTATATTCAAAAGTAATATCTTTCCATAGATCTAAGGCTGCTTTTAACGGTCCACAAGTACTTGCCGCAGTACGTAAAATTTCCGGTCCTTCACCAACATAATCACGACCCTCATTTCTAGCTAGAACCATTGCTTCTAAAGCAACACGATTTGCTGTTGCACCAGCTTGTATACCATCAGGGTGACCAATTGTACCACCTCCAAATTGTAGAACAACATCATCGCCTAAATAATAAAGAAGTTGATGCATTTGACCACAATGAATACCACCTGATGCTACAGGAACACATTTTCGAAGTGATGCCCAATCCATATCGAAAAATAGCCCTTCAGCTAAATTAATTTTTAATTCAGTTAATAATAGTGTATTATAAAATCCTCTAACCATCAAAGGATCTCCTTCTAGTTTCCCTACAACTGTACCAGCATGAATATGATCTACACCAGACATACGCATCCATTTACAAATAACCCTAAAGTTAATACCATGGTTTTTTTGACGTGCATAAGTAGAGTTACCCGCACGATGTAAATGCAAAATCATCTCAGCTTTTCGAGCCCAAATTGCCATGGTTTGGATTGCTGTATATCCAACCACTAAATCGATCATACAAATAACACTACCAATAGCATGAGAGTATTCCGCACGTTCATACATATTTTCAATTGTTGCTGCAGTAACATTAAGATAAGAACCCTTAACTTCACCTGTAGCTGCTGCTGAACGGTTAACACCTTCCATACAATATAAGAAACGCTCTTTCCATCTCATAAATGGTTGCGAATTAATGTTTTCATCATCTTTAAGGAAATCAAGACCACCTGTTAAACCTTCGTAAACAACACGACCATAATTTTTACCTGAAAGACCTAATTTAGGTTTAACAGTAGCTCCTAATAAAGGACGTCCAAATTTATCTAATCTTTCTCTTTCTACGACAACACCTGTAGCGGGACCTTGGAACGTTTTAAGGTAAGCATAAGGAATTCTCATATCTTCTAAACGTAATGCTTTAACAGCTTTAAAACCAAATACGTTACCGATGATAGATGCAGTTAAGTTTGCAAGAGAACCTTCCTCAAATAAATCACATTCATATGCAATGTATGCGAAAAATTGATCGTTTGTTCCTGGAACAGGATCCACACGATATGCTTTCGCTCGGTAGATATCACAAGCCGTCAGTAAATCTGTCCATACTACTGTCCATGTTGCTGTTGAAGATTCACCAGCAACAGCAGCTGAAGCTTCTATAGGATCTACACCTGGTTGAGGAGTTATACGAAATAGAGCTAGAATATCAGTTTCTTTAACTTTGTAATCTGCATCCCAATATCCCATTTTAGCATATGGTATTACACCAGATTCATAACGCTCACTTTTTAGTCGAGTTCTTTCCTGTACGTTCTCAGGCATCCACTTCTCCAAACGAAGGTGTGGAACTCTTAATTGTTTTTTATTTCTATATAGGTTACGGAGTACATTATAAGTCCCCTTACAATTTTATACAATAATAATTATCGATCGATGAACTTAAATAAATTATATAGATAAAGTTTATTAAGTAATATATATATATATCTATATAATTTATTTATTAAAATTTGCAAATTATTTTTTACCTTTATAACATTATTATAGTGTAATACTATATATATATATATATGTTAAAAATAAAATAAAAGGCGATATAGCCAAGTGGTAAGGCCGTGGATTGCAAATCCTCTATCCCCAGTTCGAATCTGGGTGTCGCCTAATTTGACTGGTCTATATATCATGTATTATAATATGATTATTATATGGGAGCGTGGCGGAATGGTAGACGCAACGGACTTAGAAGTTTGAGCATAACGCCAGAAACCTGGTGTCTTTAGTAAGTTCTCAAATTCAAGGAACTCTAAGTCTTAATGATATGATAACCTTGAGCCAATAAATAATTTTTAAGGTGCAGAGACTCGACGGGAACTACCATAAATGGTAAAGAAAGAGTCCAATTTCTAACTTTCTACAGTAATATAATAGTGATGAAAATCATTCGGAAATGAAAATCCGTTGATATTTTTAATCGTGAGGGTTCAAGTCCCTCCGCTCCCACGCAAAAACAGAATCAACCTTAATGATTAGTTATGTGTATCTGCCTTAATTGTGAACGTATAGACAATTGTAATATTTTTATTAGTGTCGAGAAAAAACACAAAGAAAATTCGAAAAGGGTTATAAAAACCTATTTTTTTCCTCAATCTACAATTTTATTGTGTATAAATTTCTTTTCAAAAAAAAAATTATATGTCTTTGAATGGGATGTAAATGATTGCTTATCTTATCAGGAAAAACCAGGGACATGGTTATACTTTTCTTCCAAACCTTTGGAACCATCTACATATTTGTTATTTGATTTCTTATTTTACTAATCTGGATAAAATAAGAAACTAAATATAGTTAAAATTAGTCAGAATAAGCAAATAACAATATTAAAAATAATAAAATAAATTGTTTTCAAACTACTTTTTCCTTAAATATCTAATATTCGAATTACTTAAGTTTAATGATTGGAATTTCGCTCTATCATTATTTATTAAGCAACTATTCTCTTGTTAAAGCGATTTCTCCTGTTCTAATTAACTCTAAAATTTTATATTTTTCTAATACTTTTTGAAGAGCAATAACCTTTCTGGAATCTGCTATGACCTCTAAAATTATAATCGATTCTGTCAGATTGATAATTTTAATTCTAAATTCAAAATTCTTAATAAGATTAATAATTTCATTTCGTTCTGTAGGGTTAAGTTGTAATTTTATCAAAAGAAGTTCTCGATGTACACTAGGAAGAGCTGTAATATCTTCAACAGATACAACATTAAGTAATTTTCGTAATTGTTTAGTTAACTGATAAGCTTGATCCATTTCTTTATTTGGATTTGTTAAGACAATCGTTACTCTTTCATAATATTTTCTTTCACATCCCGCTATGCTGATACTTTCAATATGAAATTTTCTTCTTGTTAATAAACTAATAATACGCAACAATCCTCCTGAATCCTTTTCAACTAAAACTGAAATTGTCCTGTTCATAAATTAATAGATATTTAAATGAATTAAAATATTAAGCAAAAAATTTTTCAACAAAAAAATTAATTTGTTGAAAAATTTTTTATTGCGTTACTTTAATTAAGTTTGAAAAAGCCGATGGATCTAAAATTGCTAATTGCGATAACATCTTACGATTTAAAAGAATTTTAGATTGCTTCAATTTACAAATAAAATGACTGTAGTTAATATTATATCCGCGAGCTGAAGAATTAATTCTAGCAATCCATAGCTTGCGAAATATTCGTTTTTTTTCCTTTCTTCCAATATAGGCATAAACTAAACTTTTCATAACTTGTTGATTTGCTATTCTAAATAACCTTGATTGAGAGCCACGAAACCCTTTTGCAAGCTTCAAAATTTTTTTCCTACGTTTTCTTGCGACATTCCCTCTTTTAACTCTAACCATAGCTTTTACTTGAAAAAATTTAACAAACTAACATTTTTTTTATTGATTTAATATCTGAATCACTTACAATAATTTGTGTCGATAAATTTCTTTTCTGCTTTGAAGATTTCTTCTGTAAAAGATGTCCTTTAAAAGCCTTTCGACGAATAAATTTTTTTCCTTTAATAGTTTTATATCGTTTTTTAGCCGCTTTTTTTACTTTTAATTTTGGCATTATTGATATTATCAATATTATATTAATTTCTAGATTTTTAAAGATAAATTGTTTCATCTCCTGGTTCCCAATCCACGGGACATGCTTCATCTGGATTCTCAGTCACGTACTGAACCGCTTGAAGAATTCTTAATGTTTCATCAACACTACGACCTACAGACAAATTATTTGTTGTTGAATACTGAATTACACCATTTTTATCGATAATAAATAAACCCCGTAAGGCAACTCCTGAATCATCTAACACATTATACGAAAGGGTAATTTCTTTTTTCAAATCGGAAACCAAAGGGTAAGTTAATTCGCCTAAACCTCCCTCCTCCCGCTCAATTTGGAGCCAAGCCAAATGAGAATATTCACTGTCAACAGAAACTCCTAAGATTTCGGTATCAAGATCCATAAATTCTTCAAAACGATCACTAAATGACGTTATTTCAGTAGGACAAACAAAAGTAAAATTCAGAGGATAAAAAAATAAAACAACATATTTTTTATTGCGATAATCTGATAATCGAATTTTGCCAAATTCTTCGTCAAAAACTGCTATAGCTTCAAAGTCCGGAGCTATTTTTCCTATTTGTGCATTATTATTTTTCATAATAATAGTCTCCTTATCAGTTCATTATACATCAATATACATCAATAATTAATTTTTAAAATTAATTAAAGGATAGTGTTCCATGTTTTTTGTGAATTTATAGGTTGTAAAAAGTATAAATAAACTAAATTTTTAGCGATAGTATAATAATTGAAACAACATTTTAAAAAGTATACCAATTTTTCGATAATATAACCACGATGTTGTTTTTCCTCAATTTTTACAAGGGATAAATTAGCTTGGGCACAATTATCTAAGTATTTAAAAAACAAAGGATGTTTTACATCGAGCATAATAGGAAAAAGACGTCCAGCGCTTTCATTTGTTTTTCGAATAACATAACGATCAAATTCCTTAGCATCTAAGCCAATTAATCTATAAAAATTACTTCTTTGAAGATCATTTAGGTACATAGTGGCAAAAACTGACAATAAAAAGAATCTGCACCATAATTTAGCCTCGTTAGTTGTTAATAGCTTAGGTTGTGATTTTAAAATTGCAGCAAAAAAATCAGCATGTCTATTTTCATCTTGACACCAACTTTCAAAAAACTTAAAGATTGGATGAACACGATACTCTGGATTTTGTTCTAAATGTTTATATATTGTTATGTATCGCCAGTAACCAATTTTTTCTGATAAATAAGTAGCATAGAAAATAAACTTCGGCGAAAAAAACGTATATTTTCGACTTTTTGTTAAAAAGCCTAAATCTAGCGTTACATTAAAATCGCTCATTGATTTATTTAAAAATCCAGCATGTCTTGCTTCATCACGAGACATAAATAAAAAGCCTTCTGATAATAAAGGATTCTTTGTTTTAAGATGTCTGGATAACTCCTTATATAATAAAAAACCCGAAAACTCAGCGGTACATGAACGTTCCAAAAATTCTATCATTAAAGATTTTGAATTTTCATCGAAGTATACTAAAGGTTTATTAAAATCATGGTCTCTTATAAAATGATATTGATTATAATCTACACGAAATTCTTTTATTGTAGCTTCAATTTCTAACCTATTTGACGAAATATCTAGACTTTCCATCTCATCAAAATTTGTTGTATAAAATCTGGGAGTTAATAATGATTCAGTTGCCGGTGTTTTTGTCTTTATTGAATTCTGTTGATTTTCGTTATTAAGCGCGCCTTTATTTTCAATATAATTTTTCATAAAGATTTTTCCTATAATAATTTTAGATTTTTTCTCTATAACGAATCACGTTTTTAAACTCCGTTCTTAGACTTAAGTTATATGCTAAATAACATAGATATATTTTTGAGTAAAGACATCTTAAATTTATTAGTTATAATTATAAGTCCCTTTTATAAAAGAAAGCAAATTTCGTTTTTGTGGCAAACTTTCAAGTTTACCACAAAAAAGAAATTTAAAAACAGTTATTTATTAAATTTTAAAGGTCTTTTTTACATCAGTAATAGCATCTTTCAAAATCATTTCTGCTTCAGGTGTTAACTGCTTTGAGGAGTTAATAATTTCTAAATATTCAGATTTAGAATTTGTTATATATTCACGTAAACTTTTTAAAAAAGATGAAATATCACCAATCTCTAAATCGTCTAAAAATCCATTTGTTCCAATATAAATAATTGCTACTTGTTCAGCAACAGGAATAGGTGAGTTTTGTGCTTGTTTTAAAATTTCTCTTAATCTTTGTCCACGAGCTAACTGAGCTTGTGTTGCTTTATCTAAATCTGAAGCAAATTGTGAAAATGCTTCTAATTCAGCAAATTGCGCCAATTCTAATTTAAGCTTTCCAGCTACTTTTTTCATTGCTTTTATTTGTGCAGCAGAACCAACACGAGATACTGAAATACCAACATTTATTGCTGGACGTAATCCTGAATTAAATAAGTCACCAGATAAAAAGATTTGACCATCAGTAATAGAAATTACATTTGTAGGAATGTATGCAGAAACATCGCCTGCTTGTGTTTCAATAATCGGTAACGCCGTCATACTTCCACTTCCAAGTGTATCATTTAATTTTGCAGCTCGTTCTAATAAACGAGAATGTAGATAAAAAACATCACCAGGATAAGCCTCTCTTCCAGGAGGCCGACGTAATAGTAAAGACATCTGACGATATGCTGATGCTTGTTTTGATAAATCATCGTAAATAACTAAAGTATGTTTACCCGTATACATAAAATATTCAGCTATGGCCGCACCTGTGTAAGGTGCAATATACTGTAATGTTGCAGGTTGATCTGCATTTGCTGCAACGATGACAGTATAGGATAAAGCTTCTCTTTCTTGTAATGTAGTAACAGCTTGAGCAACAGAGGAAGCTTTCTGGCCAATCGCGACATAAACACAAACAACATCTTCACCTTGTTGATTAATAATTGTATCTAAAGCTATTGATGTTTTTCCCGTTTGCCGATCCCCTATAATTAGCTCACGTTGTCCTCTACCAATTGGAATCATTGCATCAATTGCAGTAATACCCGTTTGTAAGGGTTCACAAACAGATTTTCGACTAATAATACCTGGAGCCATAGACTCAATAAGACGTGTTTCTCTAGTTTGAACTTCACCTTTCCCATCAATAGCTCGGGCTAAGGGATCTAAAACACGGCCTAATAAATTTTCACCAACCGGAATTTGTGCAATTCGTCCTGTTGCTTTTACTGTACTTCCCTCTAATATTTCTCGTCCATCTCCCATTAGTACAGCTCCAACATTGTCATTTTCTAGATTCAGTGCAATACCAATTGTTCCTTCATCAAATTCAAGTAATTCCCCAGCCATAACTTCATCTAAGCCATAAACACGAGCAATACCGTCCCCTACTTGTAGGACAGTACCAATAATATCAATACTTAGATCCGTACTATAATCTTCAATCTGTTTTCTGATAATATTACTTATTTCGTTTGGATTCGTCATAGACTTTTAAATTTTTTCTTGCTTAATACTTAATATAAGAACTTTAAATTAGAGAAAGATAAAACGAATTACTTTTAAAAATCACAGCAAATATGAATAAATCTTTTCATATTATTAAACTTGTTTCCAACTGTTTTGCCAAACCGTCTAGTTCACCCCTTAGACTTAAATCAATAATTTTTGAATCTACTTTAATAATAAAGCCACCTAAAATCCCCTTATCTATTCTGAATGTTACATTAATTTTTGAGTAGTAAACTTTTGATGTAATAAATTGCGGCCCTAACAATATTTTAAGTTTTTCAATTAATTGGTCTTTTTGATCTTTAGTTAAGGCAGAAGCAGAATAAACTTCCACAAATTTTAAACAAACAAATTCATATGCCTTATTTAGAAAAATTTGAATAATAGGCTCAATAAATCCTATTCTTTTTTTATCTACTAAAAGCATTAGAAAATTCCTTGTTGTGAGACTAGTTTTTTTTGTTAGGCATTTCTCCAAAACATTCTTTTTATCTTCATCTGGAATTAAAGGATTAGAAAGATATTTTTCTAAGGTTGGTGTTAATTTTAATAAAGTTAGTAAATTTTCCATATCAAAAATGATTTGAAAAAAAACTTGAGTATCAGCTCTATCTTCCTTTAAGTACAAATTTAAGCCTAATTGTAATAGCGCTTCAGAATATGGATTTGCTATTTTGAAACCAACTATTGTGTTAGCCATATTTAATCTCCTAATTGAGCTATTTTACGATTTATAATTGCTGATTGTTCAACTTTTCCTAACTGATTTACAAGTTTACTAATAACTCGATTTAAGGCTTTTTTCGAAACTTCTCTAATTACATCAGCAAAAATTTTATTTTCTCGATTATGTAAAATCTCTATTGCTATTGCGAATTTCTTCGAAAGATCTTCTTTGGTTTGATTCCATTTAAGTTTTAAGAGATTTCTCTTTGTAGTTTCCATTTGTTGATTTATTTCTTTTATAATAATATCCACTTGGGCCCATTGTTTTTGTGCTTCTATATAACGATTATTGGAATCTGTTAATTGAGCTTCAGCACTTTCTATGATTTCTACAATTTTTTCTTTACGACTTGTAAGATTTTCTGTTAAAAAATTCTTTATTACAACGAAAAGTATCCCTAATAATAAAATTATATTTATTATATTTGTTTCAAATATATCAGGATTTAGTGAAATATTAAACTCCTCACTAGAATTAGCTATAATACAATTTATATAACTTTTCATTTTAATTAACTCATTATAGATTATTATTTAATATTTATAAATTTTTATAGGTTCAAATTTATATCTGGTTAAAAAGTGTTCTCAAAATTAACTAAGAATTTTAGTCATGATTTGACTAGTTAGAGAATCAATTTCATTATCAAAACTGATTAATATCTCATCTTTATTACTTTCAAAATTTTCAGTTGTTTCAGTAATAAAATCATCAATAAAAATTTGAGAAGATTTCATTTTTTCCTCCAAGATATCTTTATATAAATTTTGATAAATTACAAGATCTAATTTGGCAGCTTTTCGAGCCTTCGATGTTTTCTCATCAAATTTCTCATTCAACTGATTAGCCTTTGTCAAAATCTTTGCAGCTTCATCCAAGCTTCTTTTTATATAAGTATTTCTTTCATCAATAATATCTAAAAGGGGATTGTACAAAATAGAGTTTAAAATAAACATAAAAACTATAAATTGTAGACCTATAACCGGTAAAGTACCATCAAAGTCAAAAAGTCCTCCTGTCTTTTCAGTAACTATTATTAGAGTTGAATTATAAAACATTTTTAATATTAGAAATTAAATTTTTATTCAATAAATATAACACTTGACTTTTACACCACAAATATCTAAGACGCTTTAAATAATATATTAATCACGTCTTAGTTAATTCTTAATTAGTAAAAGGGTTTGCAAACAATAATGCCAACGCTACAACCAGACCATAAATAGTTAATGCTTCCATAAAGGCAAAACTTAAAAGTAAAGTACCACGAATCTTATTTTCAGCTTCCGGTTGACGAGCAATACCTTCAACAGCTTGACCAGCTGCAGTTCCTTGTCCAATTCCTGGACCGATTGCAGCTAAACCAACAGCAATACTAGCGGCTATAACAGAAGCAGCAGAAACAAGTGGATCCATATAATTTATTCGTGGGTTAAGTAACAGAAAATTAACAAATTTCTAATATTTTTGATTGAAATTAAATTAATGTCCTTCAACAGATTCAGCGATGTAAGCTCCAGCTAATGTTGAAAAAATCAGGGCTTGAACTGAACTAGCAAAAACGCCTAAAAGCATTACTGGTAATGGTATAAATAAAGGAACTAATACGGTTAAAACTGAAACAGTTAATTCATCAGCTAAAACATTTCCAAATAGTCTAAAGCTTAAAGAAAGAGGTTTTGTAAAATCTTCTAAGATATTAATTGGTAATAAAATAGGCGTTGGTTCTATATAACGTTTAAAATAACCGAATCCTTTTGTACTAAAGCCTGCATAAAAATAGGTGAATGATGTTAATAATGCTAAAGCTACTGTGGTATTTATATCGTTGGTCGGAGCTGCAAACTCACCTTCATTAAGCTTGATTAATTTCCAAGGAATTACAGCACCTGCCCAGTTACAACCAAAGACAAATAGGAATATTGTACCAATGAATGGTAACCATGGTCTATAGGCGCTTTCGCCAAGTTGATTTACAGCTATATCTTTAATAAATTCAACAACTGATTCCATAAAATTTTGCCAACCATTTGGAATTATATTTTTATTTGAAGTACCTAAAAAAGAAAATATAAATACTATTAAAATAACAATAGAACTAACTACCAATACTTGACCATGGAAAGTAATGCCATTTAATTCTAAATAAAAATGCTTACCAACTTCAATGTCCGATAAAAAAAATAATGAGTTAAAATTAATTAAACTAGTACTCTGCAAAGTATTCATATTTAAGTTTAATAAATAAATAAAGTATACTAACTTCGATAAATGTAAAAATAAGTCTGAATATCAATACCACGATACTTAAGTATAGTTTAAATGAGATAAAAAAGAAAAATTTTAACTTTAAAACTTTTATATCATGTAATATTAAGTGCCCAATATGTAACGCGTAAATCTCTTGATTTTTATATTTTCCCCAAAAAGAGAAATTTTTTCTTTTACTAGTTCTTCAACTGTAATATTAGGGTCCCGAATAAACGGTTGATCGATTAAACTTAACTTTTTTAAAGTTTTTTCAACCCTACCTAAAATAATTTTATTTTTAATCTCCTCAGGCTTATTATCTAAATCATTTTTATTTAATTCCATTTCTTTTTCACTTTGAAAAATTTCTTTTGGCACATCATCCATTTTAATATAAAGTACTTCAGGTGAAGCGGCAATTTGCATAGCAATATTTTTAACCAACTCTTGAAATTCTTCGCGACGTGCAACAAAATCAGTTTCGCAATTTACTTCTACTAAAACACCAATCTTTCCACCCGTATGGATGTAACTAGTCACAAGACCTTCACTGGCATTTCTATCAACTTTTTTATCTGCAGAGGCTAGACCTTTTTTGCGTAAATTTCTAATGGCTTCGTCAAAATTTCCATTTGTTTCTTGTAAAGCTTTTTTACAATTCATCATTCCGGCTCCGGTTTGTTCTCTAAGCTCTTTAACTAATGTTGAACTAATTTCTAATATCATAATAATAATAAATATTTTAAATTAATAATTTACTATAATGTTTAATTTTTTAAATAATTTTGCTGTCCTAAGCAAATACTATCTGCTATATTTTTGATAATATACTTTATGGATCGAATTGAATCATCATTACCAGGTATGGGTATTGTGGCTAAATTTGGATCACAATTAGTATCAATAATTGATATAATTGGAATATTTAAAGAAATCGCTTCTTGAATAGCAATAATTTCACGTTTTTGATCAATTATTATTAAAATATCTGGTATCTTTTTCATTCCCTTGACTCCATTAAAATATTTTTTCAGTTTTTCTAGTTCTTTTTTTAAATTTGACGCTTCTTTTTTAGGCAAATTTTTAAAAGAAGTTAGTTTTTCTTGCTCTTCCAGATTATTTAACCGCTCAATTCGCTCTTTTATAGTTACCCAATTTGTTAATGTTCCCCCTAACCATCGGTGATTAATATAAAATGCACCGCATTTTTGTGCTTCACTTGCAACTAAAGAAGCAGTATGTCTTTTTGTACCAACGAATAAAAATGTTTGATTTTTAGACGATGCTTTTTTACTAAAGTCACAAGCCCTTTTCAAAAACTCTGTTGTTTGAATTAAGTCCAAAATATGTATACCATTACGTTCAGCATAGATATACGGAAACATTTTTGGATTCCATCGTTGAGCTTTATGTCCAAAGTGTACTCCTGCTTCTAGAAGTTGAGCCAATTCAATTTTAGCCATAGCATTAATAATCCTTTTTTATATTTATGTTATATCATTTGCAATAAAGGGAAATTTCTTTCTCTATTGCTACCTATTATAATATATAATAGATTTCTAGACTTTTTACTAAAGTAGTCAATATAGATTAGGGAAGTTGAAAATTATTACGTTATATTAATAATTATATTTAAATTTTATCAGATTTTTAAATTGTTTTTGTTTTAACCTTAACTGTTTTTTTAAATTTAAATTATTTTGTTTATTTATTAATCTGTTTGGTAGTAAAATTTTATTATACGTAATATCTTGATCCAAATAAAAACCAGTACCTGCTGGTATTAATCTACCTGTTATAGCATTCTCTTTTAATCCTCTTAACCAATCAGTTTTTCCTTGAAGAGCAGCATGAGTTAAAACTTTTGTTGTTTCCTGAAAGCTTGCTGCGGCCAAAAATCCATCGGTTTTTAAAGAGGATTTTGTAATCCCTAGTAAAATTGGACGAAACCCTAGTTTATATCGAGTTTTAAGAGACTGATTAATATATTGCGCCTGATCTAAATCTATAATATCACCGGGTAAAAAAGTAGTTTTTCCAGGATATTCTATATAGACTTTATGGGTCATTTCTCTAACGATTAATTCTACATGTTTCCCTGAAATAATAACTCCTTGAGACATATAAATATCCTGAACAGACATTAATAGAAAGATTTGTAACTTTTTAAGACTTCTATAAGCAGATTCATAAATTGATAATGTTCCAAGAGAATAAAAGTAATGAAAATAAATATGAAGAAGCGTGTGTGGATTTAAAGGTCCTTCCGTTAGAGGTTGACCGATACATATAGATTCATGTTTTTTGATTAATAACCTTTCCGAACGAGGAGTTGTGAAATATTCATAGCCTCTATTAGGTTTTGTGATAATTATAATTAATTCGTCAGTATATTTAATAGCTTTAATAAAACTTTGTCGCGTTGAAAGTAAAGCTTCAACTTTAGGTCTACGGGCTTCTAAAATATCAGCAATTTTTGGTAATCCTTGGACGATATCACCAGTTTTCAACCTTTCATAGATTAATTGTCCAAAATTTTCCTGCTTTTTAATATAATCTCCAGGTAGTTTTCGAATTAAAGCACCTTTAGAGAAAAAGTAAGGTTCACCTAGGTGTAGCGTAATTTTATTGCCTATCACACTTTTTAATAATCCTGAATTTTTAATACAAACATTATTAGGAAATAAGCTATTCCTATAAATCAATTGAGCTTGTTTATACTGATGATTATGGGTATCTAAAAAAATTTCTTGATAATCAGATTTGGTTGTTAATAACATATTTGATTTTATATTATTACGCTTTGTTTTAATAGTATAAACAAAATTATTAAATTGCATTAGGGTATCAAAAGATGCTATAATGCTATAAGGATCAGTAAATTGATTATCTTCTACAATCAAGTTTAGAAATATATCTGTCTTTTTTATTTCATTGGGAATTATATTATCAAAAATAAAATTTTGCGAATAAAGCAAATTCACTTTAATATAAGAATTTTTTCTTTTTACCTCTTTAAACTCAAAAAGTACTTCTGTATCATTTGATTGCAAAAAAGAATCAATTGTGATAGTCGAATCCAAGATTTGGATTGGTTCGTCAATTTGAATTTGTTGACCTGATGATACTCGCAAATTAAAATTCTTAATTTTTAGATTAGTAATATCAAAGATATTTGATTTCAAAATTTTATTATAGCTTAGAGTTGTGAACTCGTAACGAATTATAGGCCGAATATATAAATAAATGTTATTATTATCAGTAATAATTTCTAAATAGCTTAATACTTTAATGCTAAATTGATTTCCTGCTAATTCTCCAGGGAAATAAACTTGTTCACTAAGTGTTCGAAAAAAATCAATATTATCTTCTAATAAATATTTTTCTCCGGGTTTAATAGTAACACACTTAATTTGTTTTTCCCCTTCGAATTTAAGAAAACCTGCTATGGTAGCAAAATAATTTGGAAAAATTTCTTGATGCCTTTCTATATAACTACCATCTTTAAACTTAAAATCTTTTTTGTTTGTATTTGTTTGAATCTTAGCTTCAGGTATATAAAAAATCGTTGACCCAAATTTTAGTTTATAATTTAATTTATTAATTTCATTACTCTTCGATAAATTTGGTTTGTAATAATTAGAGATATAGAAATATCCACCTGTTTTTGTTTTATATTTATTATTTTGTAAAAACCCTATTGAAAATATTCGATTATGAAATAATTTTGGTTTTAAAATTATCTCATGATTATGAGATAAATATATTTTACAATGAAGAATTTCTAAATTATTGTTTTCTAAAAAAATCTTAAAGTTATTTTGACTTTGAAAATAATTTTGAATCTTTAGACCCATTACTCGTTGAGTTAATTTGCAACGATATATATAAATAAATCCACCTATAGTAGTAATAATTTTAGATTGTGCCAAAGCTTGATTCTTATAAATTTTTTCTAATTTTCGAACTTTCAAGTTAGTATTAAAAGATAAACTAAAGACTCTTCCTGATAAAACCCAAAAAATATAATTTTTTTTACTACGCTTAGTAAAATCTTCACTCTCACAATTTTGTGGAAAACCATTTCTTTCAAGAATAATTTCTCCCCCCTCCTTTACATAAATATATTTTATTTCTTTTTGAGCTAAATTTATATCTTTTATTTTAGGTGCTGCTTCAAATAAAACCTGATTACGTTTTATATAATTATGATTATTTACAAGAATTAGAGTTCGAGACTCGACTTTAACTTTAATATCTTCATTAGCATAATTTATAATCTTTAACGAAGATTGATTTTCGCTCATAACCACATCCTCACCATAAGATGTACGATAAGGAATTACTTTTAAAGTTGGCAAAAAAATGACGTAACCTGAACATTCAGCACGTCCTTGTCTAGTTAATTGACCTGTAAAAACTCCTCCGGTATGAAAAGTCCTCATTGTTAATTGAGTTCCAGGTTCACCAATTGATTGAGCAGCAATTAAACCAACTGTCTCTCCCAATTCAACAAGATTGCCTGAGGCTAAATTTTCTCCATAGCAATGTTGGCAAATTGATCTACGGCATTCACAAGTTAAGGGAGATCGGATTAGTATTTTTAGAATGTTGAATTTAATTATTTGTTCAATTAGAGAAGAGGTTACGCGTTGATTTCGAAAACCAATAATTTCCTTTGTCTTTGGTTTGTAGATTGAAGAAGCTAAAATGCGACCATAAAGAAGTTCTTTTGTTGACAAAAATTCTTTATTGTCCTGTTGTAAAACAATACCACGTTTTGTTTGACAATCAAGTTGGCTAATTATAATACTTTGTGCAACTTCTACAAGCCTTCTAGTTAAGTAACCAGAATCTGCAGTTTTTATAGCAGTATCAACTAAACCCTTACGTGCGCCATAAGATGAAATGATATAATCAGTAATGGATAAACCTTCACGAAAATTTGCTGTAATGGCTCGATCAATAATTTGCCCATTTGGATCAGACATTAAACCTCTCATACCTATTAATTGACGAACCTGTGAAATATTACCACGTGCTCCTGAAAATGCCATCACATAGACTGAATTTAATGGGTCATTTTTTTTTAAAAAGTCTATAAGGCGTTCTTTTAATTCTTCACTAGTTCTATTCCAAATAGAAATAATTTTCTGAAATCTTTCTACTTCCGTAATTGCTCCATTATTAGCTCTTGATTCAGTGAAAAAAACTTCTTTAGTAGCAGCCTGCATCAAAGTAACTTTTGATGCAGGAATGCGTAAATCTTCTATACTTATTGAGATACCAGACTTTGTAGCATATTTAAATCCCATTTCTTTTAATTGATCGACAAAATAAGCAGCTTTTTGTTGACCATAATTATTAAAAGCCCATTCAATAATTTTTTTTAATTCTTTTTTATTAATAATATTATTGGAAAATATTTTTGACTTTCTCAACATTATCTTTTCTCTTTTAATTTAATATTAATTATTTAATATATCGTTTAGACATTGGTTAAAAATAATGCGACCTGGTGTAGTACGAATATACTGAACTAAGAGTTTACCCTCTGATGTTTCTTTTCGTTGGAGATTGTTATAAATATGAAGTTTTCTATTATTATTAGTAATAATAGTTTTAATAAATTTTAATTTACTATCTAGTAGAAGTTCATTGGAACATCGAACCCAAATAGGAGAATGTACTTTTAATTGTTTATGTTGATATGCAGATAGAACTTCATGGAAACTCGAAAAATAGTTATTTGCACCTTTTAATCCTAGTCTATTATGAGTAGTTAAATAATAAAAACCCAAAATCATATCTTGTGATGGTTGAATATTTGGCTCTCCAGTCGCTGGAGATAGAAAATTATTTGGAGCTAAAAGACATAATCTTGTTTCTAATTGAGATTCAAAAGATAAGGGAATATGTACTGCCATTTGATCACCATCAAAATCGGCATTAAATGCAGGACAAACCAACGGGTGTAGTTGAATTGCTCGTCCTTTAACTAATACTGGATCAAAGGCTTGTACTCCTAATCGATGTAGGGTTGGAGCCCTATTTAAAATAATTGGATGTTTACTTAAGATTTCTTTTGTTAGATACCAAATAAAGGGTTGATTACTATGAATAATTTTTTTGGCCTTTTTTATTGAATGACATAATCCTTGTGATAGTAATTTATAAATAATAAATGGTAAAAACAATTCAATTGCCATCTCATAGGGTAAACCACATTGGTTTAACTGAAGTTTAGGCCCTACAATAATAACAGATCGACCAGAATAATCTACTCTTTTACCTAATAAATTTTGTCTAAATCGACCCTGTTTACCTTCAATAATATCAGCTAATGATTTTAATGGTCGTCGATTTGCATCTACTACCTTTGAGCCTCGTTTTCCATTGTCAATAAGTGTATCTACCGATTCTTGAATCATCCGTTTTTCAGTAATTATAACAATACTTGGAGCATGTACTGATAACAATCTTTTTAGTCTTTTATTCCTAATAATAATTTTTCGATATAACTCATTTAGATCTGAAGTTGCGAATCTTCCATTTTCTAACTTTACCATTGGACGAATACCTGGTGGAATAACAGGAAGAAATTGTAAAATCATCCACTCAGGTCTGGTATTTGTTGATAAAAAATTTTCAAATATACGAATTCTTTTAATTGCTGCTTCCACCACTTTTGTTACGGTGGAGCAAAACATTATATTACGGTTCGTTTCAATTTCTATTTTTAAATCAATATTTTTTAATTTGTCATATAAAATTTCAGCCCCTTGAGGCTTTTTCCCAAATACAAATCCAGGTAATTGATTCTCAGGAAAAAAATCTTCATATTTCAAAACCTCCTGATCTTGTTCTGGTTCTTTTCCACTATAGATGATAGTTTCAATTCGACTTATAGGAGAATCCAAAATCGAGGCTAAAAAACTTGGTGCTCCTTTTAAATACCAAATATGTACAACAGGTGTTAACAATTTAATATAGCCCATTCTATGACGACGGACTCGAGATTCAGTTAATTCAACACCACAGGTTTCACAAATGCTGATTTCATCATCTCTATGCTTATAACGACCACAAGCACATTCCCAATTTTTAACTGGTCCAAAAATTTTTTCGCAAAATAATCCTCCTTTTTCTGGTTTATGTGTCCGATAATTAATAGTTTCAGGTTCAGTTACTTCTCCGATAACTTCGCCTGTAGGTAAAGTTTTTTGTGACCATTCTTTAATTCTTTGAGGAGAAGCCAAATTAATTCTTATATATTCAAATTGTTCTTCTATAGTTTTCATTTAAATATAAATTTATTTTTTTAGTAAAACTTACTTGTTATAATAATTTCGATTTAAGGAGGGTTAATAGATTAACATTAAAAGATTTGATTTCACCACTTTCAGATTTACGAAGTTGATGAGTAGTAATATCTAACCCCAAAGCATTTAATTCTCGAAGTAAAACTTTAAAAGATTCAGGTATACCCGGTTCTGGTATAGGTCGGCCATTAATAATGGCATTAAAAACTTCATGACGGCCATTAATATCATCTGATTTTATAGTTAATAGTTCCTGAAGAGTATATGCTACACCAAAAGCTTCTAATGCCCAAACTTCCATTTCCCCAAATCTTTGTCCTCCATGCTTAGATTTTCCTCCTAGTGGTTGTTGAGTAATTAAAGAATATGACCCTGTAGAACGTGCATGCATTTTTTTGTCAACTAAATGAATTAATTTCAAAATATAAGGTTTTCCAACTAGAACAGGGTTGTTAAAGATTTCACCAGTTCTACCATCTTTTAATATGACTTTACCAGGAAAAGACTTATTAAATATCCAGGGTTTATTAGTTTTATAAGCGGCGCTTTTTAATGTTTTATTTATGAAAATACGAGAAGCATTTTTACGATACATTTCATCAAATGGTAAAACTTTAAATCTATGATTTAAATAATCACCAGCAAAACCTAATAGGCATTCAAAAATTTGACCTACATTCATTCGTGAAGGTACACCTAATGGATTTAAAATAACATCTATAGTTGTACCATCGGGTAAAAAGGGCATATCATAAGTGGGAATTAATTTTGAGATCACACCCTTATTACCATGTCGACCTGAAAGTTTATCCCCAATTTTAATTTTTTTCGTTTGAGCAATTAAAATACATATCCATTCATAAACACCTGATTCTAAATTATCGCCTTTTTCTCTTGAAGCTGTTTGTACCTCGATAACTCTACCTGAAATACCTTTTGGTACTCGTAAGGAAGTATCTTCGGGTTCTGGAGACTTAATATTAAAAATAGCTCTAAGTAATTTACTTTCTGGTAATTCTTCTTCTTCCATTATTGGAGTAATTTTACCAACAAGAATATCACCACCTTTTACAAATGTACCTTTTTTTATAATGCCATTTATATCTAAATTCGAAATTGCTTCTGTTTCAATATTTGGAACTGATTTTGTTATTTCTTCTATCTTCATACTATTATCCATTAATTGAAGCTCATATCTTTCAATATGAATAGAAGTAAAGAGATCATTGTGTAATAATCTTTCACTAACTAAAATAGCATCCTCATAATTATAACCTTCCCAAGGCATATAAGCAACCATTAAATTTTGTCCTAATGCTAATTCTCCTCCATCCGTTCCTGGTCCATCGGCAATAGTTTGACCAGGTTTAACCATTTCACCCGGCCAAACTAAAGGTTTTTGGTTAATTATTGTTTCTTGATTTGAACGACGATATTTATCTAAAAAGTAAATTTTTGAACTTCCTATATTTTCAATGTCTAAAATTATAATTTGGTCTGAAGAAACAGAATCAACAATACCATTTAACAAATTAATAATTACTACTAGTGAATCAATCGCTATTTGGTGTTCAATTCCTGTTCCAATAATAGGTTTTTTAGGGTAGAGTAACGGAACAGCTTGTCTTTGCATATTTGATCCCATTAAAGCACGATTAGCATCATTGTGTTCCAAAAAAGGAATTAGTGAAGCACCAGCGGCAATAATTTGTATAGGAGAAACAGCTATAAAATCAACATTAGTTCCTTCAACTATTATAAATTCATTATAAAAACGTACAGGAACAGAGGTAGCTTGGAAAAAGTAATCTTTTGTTAGTAAAACATCTGCTGAAGCAACTTTATACATCTTCTCTTTTTCAGCTGTTAAATAAATAGGTGGGGAGTCTTTTAACACTTTTCCTTTATATACCCTAAAAAAAGGGGTCGTAATAAATCCATATTTATTTATTTGAGCATGAGTTGCCAAAGAAGAAATTAAACCAGCTCTTTGTCCCTCTGGGGTTTCAATAGGACAAAGTCGTCCATACTGCGTTGGATGTATATCTCTTGCAGCAAAACTTACATGTTCACTATTTAAGCCGCCTGGGCCTAATGAACTAATCCTACGTTTATGTGTTAGTTGTGCCAAGGCATTTATTTCATCAAAATATTGAGATAATGGACTTAATCCAAAAAATTCTCTAATAGAAGCAGTTAAAATCTTTGAGGTGACGAGTGCACTAGGCATTAATGTCATCTCTTTCGAACTTTTTTCTTTTCGAAGATATTGGATAGATTTCATTTGCTTTATGTTAGTCTGATTTTGTATTTTTTTGACTCTAAACATTTCTGAAGTTAATTTTTCACTTGCAATAATATTTTTTTTTAGTCGATTTAGTGCTACTCGTATTTGAAGTTGCAAAAGTTCGCCAACAGAACGTACCCTTCGATTTTCTAAATTGTCTATATCGTCTAATTTTTCATTATAAAAACTAATCGAAATCAATTTATCAATAGCTTTCAAAATATCTAAAGAGGTTATAATTCTTATATTAATTGGCAAATTAATCGCTAATTTTTTATTAAGTTTAATACGACCAACTTCTCCAAGATCATAAAAATTTTTATTTAAAATCTTTTCAGTTATAAGTTCTCGAACACGGAAGATCACTAGAAGAATACTTTTATTATAACTTTCAAAATTGGTCTTTTGAAACATTTTTTCATATATAACGGAATTAAGAGATCGGACACTTTTACTAAGAAATTCATAATTTTGAACTGTTTGATAAATTTCCTCTTCTTCTAGACAAAATCCAACTAAAAACCAATTTATAGGTATTTTATACTGCTTATCAACTTTCACCCAAATTAAATTATACTCCAGTTCAAAAGTTAACCAAGATCCGTATTTAGAAATGATTGTTCCTTCATAAAAAACTTTTTTTTCTTTTTGAATTCTTCTGTAATATAACCCTGGACTTCGAATTATTTGACTTACAATAACTCTTTCACACCCGTTAAATATAAAAGTCCCTTTTTCAGTCATTAGAGGAATTTCACCAAAAAAGACTCTTTCTTTATTAGAAAAATCTTCTTGTTGTAGAAGTCCATTCTTTATCATTTCTTTTTTTTTCAATGACATTAGAACGTAAATTCGTAAATTAAAATTTCCGCGTTTTTGTAAAGCGCTTAATATATTAAAATTAGGGTAATGTATTTTATACTCTTGCCCATAAATTAACAGTTCTATACCACTTTTTTTATTCATAATAGAAGGATAATTAATAAGCTCTTCTGCTATACCCTCTGTTAAAAGCCAACAAAAGCTTACTCTTTGAACTTCTGATAAATCTGGAAGTCTCATAGCAAACGTTTGTCGTTTATTTTCCCACCTATTTGCCATTTTACCTTTACTCATTAAATATTTAGAAAGATAGAAATCTTTTTACATAGATTTGATTTTTTCCTAGCTGCAGTATTTTTATGAATGATTTTCTTTTTAGCTGCCTTATCAATTTGCCTTATAGCTAAAATTAGAGACTCTTTAACAATTATTTTATTTTTTTCAGTAAACTCCTTATTATATATTTCAACATTATTTATAAATTTCTTTTTAGAAGTTTTCATTAAAGAGTTATATGAATTATTTCTAATATTATTTCGTTTATTGATTTTTATACGTTTTTTTGCTGCTTTATTATTTGCCATACTTAATTAGTTAATCTTTAAAAATAAAATATTACTATATAATATTTGAATTATATAGCAATAATTTATTTTTGAGCAAATCCCAAAATTTTTATCTTCAAGTAAAAATTAAATAAGGAGAGAGTCGGATTCGAACCCACGGAACGCTTAAACGTTCATCTGATTTCAAATCAGACGCAATCGACCATCTCTGCCATCTCTCCTATATTTTTATAGGTTTAAGAAAATTCCAATAAATATTAAAAGTTTTATATTTATTGGAATTTTTAACTAATTCAAAACCACAAATTAAGAAACGGAAACGATTATAAGTAACAAGAAAAGGTAGTTCTCTAGGATAAAAATTATTTTACCCTAAGGTACTAGAAAAAACAATTTATTTCCATTTAATAGAAGCTGGGTTAGGATTTTTTCCAATAGAAAAATCTCTTTTTCCGACAGGAATTCTACCTTTATTTGAGGTTTCAGGAAAAACACCATCTTTTGGATGTAAAAATTGTATTTCTCCACCTGGAAAAATTCTATAAATTTTGTAATCTTTTATTTTCAACTTTCTTAACTGCATCCCTAAAGCTAAGCATTGTTCTTTACGTGCTAAATAGAGAAGGTTTTGACCTAATAACATTAGGGCCGTTCCAGCAGTAGGCATTTCAAAAAGTTGTTCTTTTTCAGAATTCCAAGTAATTACATATTTTTCTTCAAACTCGGCAGAACGAAGCCAACCCCCGGTACTGCCACCAAAAATTGGCATATATTTATTTTGATAACTAGACATTATTAAAATAATTAAAAAGTTTAGCCTGAAAATTTAATGAATTTCTAAATCCATAAGTATAAATTTATTCTCTAGCGGAGGCCGGATTTGAACCTGCGACTTCCGGGTTATGAGCCCAACGAGCTACCAAGCTGCTCTACTCCGCATATCAATTGATAGAAGTAATACAAGTAATTATCATCGACAAATTAATTTTTTAATAATATATAACTATTAGTCGGGACGGCAGGATTTGAACCTGCGGCACCCTGCTCCCAAAGCAGATACGCTACCAAACTGCGCTACGTCCCGTAAGTATCTTATACGCAGTTAAGCGTATATTATATGAGTAATTTATAAATGTTGTCAAAATAACCTTAAAGCATTTAAGATATAGCTTCTTTAGCTGCATACATTACTTCTAAAGTAATAGTTTTTAATTGTTTTTTTTGTGCAAACTTCTCTGTATTTCTTTTAATTTTACCTCTAACAAAGCCTGGTATTTTTTTTAATTCAGATTGGGCTTCCAAATTCCATTTAATTTCGAAAGGATTATTATTAACAGATAACGTAGGACTTAAAACTTCCTTTGTGTCGTGACCGCCAAAAATTTCTAACAAATGATCTTCCATGCCTAAGGTAAAAGAATTATAAATTAAATCCGCGATTTGATTTGCTCCTTCATAACCTAAAAACGGTCGATAACTTAATGGAAAATTTTGAATATGAACTGGCGCTGATATAACCCCACAGGGAATATTTAAACGTTTAGCTACATGTCTTTCCATTTGAGTGCCAAATATAACTGCTGGTTCAACTTTAGCTATTAAATCACCAATCAAATTATGATCATCTGTAATAATGATTTCTTCACATAAGTCACCAATTTCTTTTTCAAACCATGATTTATCGTATTTACAGTAAGTCCCTGCCCAAACAACAGAAATACCCATCTCTCTTGTTAAAATTTTTGTCATAGCTGCTGCATGCGTCGAATCACCAAATACTATTGCTTTTTTTCCGGTCAAATTCTGGCAATCTATAGATCTAGAAAACCAAGCTGATTGTGACAAAAAACGAGTTTGTATATCAATATATTTTTCAAAATTAACATTTACTTTCTTATCATTTAAAATATATTGCATTTTTCTTATACAACTAGCTGTTTCAATTATACCCATTGGTGTTATATCAATAAAGGGGATTTGAAATTTTTCTTTTAAATATTTGGCAGTTAACAATCCAATTTCCCTATAAGGTACAAGATTAAACCAGGCTTTAGGTAAATCTTTTAGCTGTTGGACCGACGCACCTTCAGGAATAATAGTATTTATCTTTATATTTAAGTCAAACATTAATCTCTTCAATTCTGCAATATCATGCTGATTATGAAAGGCTAGATTGAATGAACCTATAATATTCACTGAAGGTTCATCGGTCTTATTTATATCTAATTGATTACTTTTTTGAGCCTTTTTTATATAAAATTGTACAATTTGTTCCAAAGTTCGGTCAGCAGCTTGCATTTCATTAACTCGGTAATGATTAACATCAGCTAGTAAAACATCAGCTTGGGCTTCAATTGAAGCCCTATTAACAAAATTTTGTAGATCTTCTTGTAATATACTTGAAGTACAAGTAGGGGTTAACACTACTAAATCAGGTTTTTCTTCTTTGTCTTTGCGACTAATATTATTAACAACTTTTTCCTGTGATCCTCTAGCTAAAACATGCCTATCGACAACACTAGCGGTTACTGGAGTAAAATCCCGTTTTCTTTCTAGCATAGATCGCATAACATTAAAATAATCATCACCTAATGGAGCATGCATAATAGCATGAACATTTTTAAACGAACTTGCAATTCTAAGAGTTCCTATATGGGCTGGACCAGCGTACATCCAATAAGCTAATTTCATAAATAATTTATTAGGTTAATACAAATTATTATTAGAGTATTTAGTTAAAATACTTAATAGAAGATATATTTATTATAATACATTTATTATAATACTTAATACTTAGTAACTTATATTAGATTTCAATTTCTATTTAATAATATAAAAAGAAAAACTTATTTACAGATTATTCTTATTGTAGGTATAATATATATTAAGGAATAGGGTCGATGCCCGAGTGGTTAAAGGGGGCGGATTGTAAATCCGCTGGTTTACCTACGTTGGTTCAAATCCAACTCGGCCTATATTCAAAAAAACTAATAATAAACTTATCATCTGTTGAAAAATCTATTTCTATGATTTTTTTTGTCTATCCCACCAAACAAAATCAGGACCATCTCTCCCTAGGTGTACTTCTATGGCTTCTCGCAAAAATGGATTGCTTTCATATTTCCCTAAAATTGCTCTTACAAAACATGGTATAAATATCAATATCCAACCAAGAAATGTTAATAAAGCAGCTTCTGATCTATCTTTTGAATTTAGACAAAAAACCTTTGTGATATTAAGAAATAATTCATGCACGATACCTTGGAAAGATAGAATAATAATGCCATACATAATATTATATCTTATAAATCTATCTTTTGGTAGTTTATATCTTATAAAAATACCATACCCCAACATTAAATAAATAAAAGGTAAAAAAGGTATTTGTTGTATAAATTGAAGTGAACCTATAATAAAAGTTGGTAAAAAAAGTCGAACAATATATGGATGTGTTTCCTCAATTAAAGGTAAATGCGTATTTATAATATCTAAATAAGGTATATAGTAACAGAATAAAGATAATATTCTTTGTAAAATTATTCCATTAAATTTTACAAACCATTTCCTCGGTTCTTTAATATTAAATTTTTGTTCAACTAAAAACCCAAGCCCCAAAAAAGAAAAAAAGAAGATAATTTCAATCCAATAAACATCAAAAAAAAATTCTTTTAGTTGAGATAACATATATAGTAAACATAATAACTTATATAATTAAAAATCAATAATTAGCAATGTTGTCAAAATCCTAATTATAACTAATATCATTCAAAAACGATTGTTTAAATTTTACAAATTCAAGATTAAATTTAATTTTTGCTCGGTTAGTTTTTCCTCCAGATATTACTTTTCTAGGAAAATATAATAGCCAAAGCTCTGAAAAAGAAATATAGCTTATTAAACTACTAATTATCAAGAAAAAAAAACCAAAATAAATTAATTTAATACCTGGATCCGACTTAATTTGTATTCCCGTCGAGGAAATTATATCAGTAAATTTGAAACTGTTAATATTTTCATTCTCTAACTTATCCCCAATGTTAACATTTTTTATAAATTTACCATTAATGTTATACAATGTAAGTTGTCCCCGATTATCTTTAATAAGTATAATAAAAGGTTTCAAATTACTATTAAGATTAGGCAGAGCACTAATCCAAACTTTTTGATTTGAAGAACTAATCTTTGAGATTGGTACTTGAAAAATCTTCAAAGAATTCTCCTTAGTAAAATATTTTAAGCGTAATCCTAATACTCCCCAATCAGTTTGATATATTATTAGATCTTTCAAAAGTAAAGGATTATTTACAGAAATAGTTTTTCTTTGAGTTTCTCTACCCTGCCCATTTAACACGGAAATATCTGTATAAAATTGTTTAATCAAACCATTTGATGTATAGATAGACCAAAAGTCATTAATACGAAAGGTCTTTTGTGGGATTAAGGAAAAAATACCGTTTCTTATAATATTTTGAATATGAAAAACTTCTGTTTTTGGTATTAGTTCCTGAGAGTTAAAACCATTTATAGACCCTAATGTGCTTCCTAGCAAAATACAAATAATACTTAAATGAACAATAATAGGGCCAACTCGACTTATTAATCCTTTATATGCGTATAAGCTATTATACTGTTGATAGATAGAATATTGTTTATTAAGTAAAGTATAACTTAAATGCGTTGCAAACACTTTGCTACGATTTATTTTAAGAGGTAATTTTTTATATTGATTAACTTGTTTATAAAAATAATATCGTCGTGAAAATTTTAAAGTTGGTAATTGTTGAAGAATAGTACAAGAAGCCAAAGAAAAACCAAATAAAAAAAGCAATATTAAAAACCACCAAGTATTATAGATATTATTAAAACCTAGAAAAATAATAACTTTCCAAAAGGGTACCGTAAAAATTGGAGTTAGATAATGACTTTGATAAAATTCAACTTCTTTATTTTGTTCAATAATAGAACCAATACTAATTAATAATGAAATTAATAATAATATTATTATTGCCAACTTTAAATTAGCTAAATATTTAAAAATACGTTTAATCATAATTAATCAAATGGTATTTAACAAATTTTAAGCAACGCGAATTCTTCCTGAAGAGGCCCAATTTTGTATTACTTGTGTTCGCAAAGGATCCATTTCAAGAATTGGAATCGTTTCTTTAATAGCAACTAAAATATCATTAGTTGTAAATTCTCTTCGTTCACTGAACGCAACATACATTGCATCAATAATAGTTTGTTCAATTTCTGCCCCTGAAAATTTCCTAGCTCTCTTACTAAGTTTTTTACTATCGTATTTATGCCAAGTATCAGGCCGAAAACGTTTTAAATGAATTTCGTAAATGATTTTTCGTTCTTCTATTGTTGGTATTCCTAAGAAAAATATTTCATCAAATCTTCCTTTTCTCAATATTTCCAGAGGTAAAGAATAAATATCATTTGCAGTAGCAATCACAAAAACAGGAAGAATTTTTTCAGCTAACCAAGTAATAAAAGTAGCTAAAACCCGACTTGTTGTTCCATTATCTAAATTCTGTTCAGAATCATTAAAAGCTTTATCAATTTCATCCACCCATAAAACACAGGGTGCTAATGCTTCTGCAATATTAATCATTTCGCGAACCCTTGATTCAGATTCGCCAACAACTCCACCAAATAATCGACCAACATCTAAACGTAAAAGTGGCAATTTCCATTCATAGGCAAGAGCTTTAGCAATTAAGCTTTTTCCACTCCCCTGCATTCCAATTAATAATAGTCCTTTTGGCGTCACTAAGCCATAATTATTAGCATCTTCAGAAAATATACCAGTTCTGGCATTTAACCATTGTTTTAAATTATAAGCTCCACCAACATCTTTTAGAGTTGATCGAACTGACCAAAATTCCAAGAGTTGAGTTTGACTAATCACTTGCCGTTTTTCTTCTAAAATTAATGAAATTGAATTTTGATCTATTTGTTTATAAATTACAACAGCTTTTCCTAAAACTCTTCTAATTTTCTCTAATGATAAACCTTGACATGCTTGAATAACCTTTTCGAAAATACCTTGTGATAATTGACCCTGAATAGTTAAATTTTTAGTAAGTCTTAGTAGTTCCTTTTTTATTTCTTTAGGAGTTGGTAAATTGAACTTTAAGATTGTTATATGATCTTTAAGATCATTAGGTATTTCAACTTCCGAATCAAGAATAAGAATTGTTTTCTGTTGTATTTTTAATACTTGAATCAAGTTCTTCAATTTTCTAGAAATTGTTAGATCTTTTAAAAATCTTTTAAAATCTTTTAAAAGAAACAGGCTTGGAGTTTTAGAATTTATTTTACTAATAAACTCGAGAGCCTCTAATGGATTTCTTTTACCAAATTCTTTTTTTATAGGATTCATTTTATACCCTTCAATAAAATCCCAAACATACAAATTATTATAACTTTGATTAAGAATAGTGTTTCGAATTGTATATTCTAAACGATCTTCTTCAATAGTTAATATATAAATAATAGGGTAACGTGCTTTTAATAAAATTAAAAATTCTTCTTGAAAAGTCATGAAAAAATACTTTTTTCTTAATATAATATTAATGCTCTGACATTAAGGCTATTTCTTTTAAAAATTCATTATTTAGAATTAAGACTTAAATTTTTTCTTTTTTTTTGTCGACGTTTATTTATAATTTGACGTCCTTTTTTAGTTTGCATACGAGCACGAAATCCTGATACAGCAATAACTTTTTTCTTTGTTCCGCATAATGTTCTTTTTGTCATATTTTCTACTAATTCCTTTATTTCTTTAATTGTTATCAGTTACTATAAGATTAGAAATAAAAACTTCAAAGATTATTGAGTCTCTACAATCTTTTAAAGTAAAATTTAATAAATTTGTTGCTCGTTCATCATATTGAAGGAAAGGGTCCTTTTGAGCATATGCTTCCCAACTAATAGCATCTAGTAAAAAATTCATGTTTTCTAAATGTTTATACCAATAAAAATCAATATATTTAAAAAATATAAGTTGATTATATCTATTTAGTACTCTGGAGTCTGTACAAGAAGAATAATGAAACTCTTTACACATATAACTTGCCCAAAGTTGTTCATAAAGAAATTTTTTCAGTCTATCCAATTTATTTATATTATTATAGATTACACTAGTTGAAATAGATAAGCGATTTAACAAATTAAGAATTTTTGTTGTTAAAATTATTTCATTACTTTCTTGGTTTTGAAAATCAAGATATTGAATAAGATCATCGAGAAAACCTTCACAAAATTCCATAACTAAATCACGAATTAGAGGAGTTGAAAGGACTTTCTCCCTCAAATAATAGATAATTTTTCTTTGTTTATCTAAAACTTGATCATATTTATTTAATGTTTTACGCTGATCATAATAAAATCCTTCAACTTTTTGTTGCGCAGCATCTAAAGAATTAGATAAAAATTTAGAATCTAAAATCTCATTATCGATTTTTAGTTTGACCATTGTTTCTTGAATTTTATTCCCACCAAAAATTCTAATTAATGGATCATTTAAACTTAAAAAAAATCTGGAAATTCCAGGATTACCTTGCCTTCCTGAACGTCCGCGCAATTGATTATCAATTCTCCGAGATTCATGTCGCTCAGTACCGATAACATATAGTCCACCTAGAGATTTTACCATCCCTGATTCTTGTTTTTGTTTTTCTTTATATCTTATTCTTAACTCGTTATAAAGATCAAAAATAAATTTTTCTAAAACATTTAACCTTTTTGTAGAAATATCAAAAATAGTTAACAAAGTATCTAAATTATTTTGTAAGTATGTAATTAATTTTGGGTTTTTTTTTAAAGCTCGTTTTAAACTAAGTAAATTAATACCAGGAACAAAGAAATTATCTTTCTCGATTAATTTTTTTAAGATAAAACGAGTATACTCAATTGCTTTATATTCAGGATTTCCACCTAATAAAATATCAGTTCCCCTACCTGCCATATTAGTTGCGATGGTAATAGAATTTAAGCAACCAGCCTGAGCAACTATTTTTGCTTCTTTTTTTATATTTTCAGGTTTCGCATTTAATAATTGATGTGGAATATTATAGGTTTGTAGTAATTGAGAAAGTATTTCTGAATTTTGAATTGTTGTTGTACCAACTAATACAGGTTGTCCAATCGAATACATTTTTAAACACTCTTTTGCTATTGCTCGCCATTTACTAATTTCATCAATAAAAATAAAGTCATGTTTATCTTTACGTATCATTTTTTTATATGTGGGTAGAATAAAAACAGATAAATTATAAATATTTTCAAATTCTAATTCTTCCGTTTTTGCAGTACCGGTCATACCCGAGATCTTTGGGTATAATCGAAAAAAATTTTGATAGGTTATTGATGCTAAAGTTTCACTTCCTTTTAATATTTGGATATTTTCTTTTGCTTCAATAGCTTGATGTAAACCATCTCCCCATTTTCGTCCTTCCATAATTCTACCCGTAAACTCATCAATAATAATTATCTGATTAGCTTTTAATATATAATGAATATCGCGAAAAAAGAGATACCTTGCTTTTAACGAATTTAAGATATAAGGTATCCAAGGATCTTGAATACTATACAAATTATCAACTTTTAACAAAATTTTTGTATAGATTAAGCCTTTTTCTGTTAAGCTTATTTTTTTTGCTTTTTCATCAATTTCAAAATGTATTTTGTTCTGCAAGTATTTCGAAACTTCATTAGCTTTAAAATATTTTTCTGTCATTAAATTCAATTCACGCGATATAATCAAAGGTGTCCGGGCTTCATCAATTAAAATGGAGTCGACTTCGTCAATAATACAAAAATTAAATGGCCTTTGAACTAAATCCCTTTTATTTAATATCATATTATCCTTGAGAAAATCAAAAACTAAATCAACGTTCGTTACATAAGTTATATCACGGGAATAATTTAATCTACGTTCTTTGTTAGACATTTCAGATTGTATTAGACCAACTTTCAATCCTAGTGATCTATGTATTTGACCCATCCATTCTGCATCACGTTTGGCTAAATAATCATTTATAGTAACTATATGTACTCCACTTCCCGATAAAGCATTAATTACGGCAGGAGAGGTTGATACTAAAGTTTTTCCTTCTCCTGTTCGCATTTCAGCAATTTTACCATCATTTAAGACTAATCCTCCTAAAATTTGAACGTCATAATGTCTTAAATTAAGAGTTCTTTTAGAAACTTCTCTTGTTAAAGCAAAAGCTTCAGAGATTATTTTTATGTCACTATTATTATTTCTACAGATCAAATATTTTAGTTTTGTAGTTCTACTTTTTAACTCACTATCGCTAAGTTGTATTAGATCATTTTCAATTGTATTAATATAATCTAAAGTTGGTTGGTATTCATTTAAAATGTTTTGTAGTTGTGAAAATAATTTTATCATTTAGTGAGATTTTTGTTAATAAAATCTAAATCATTTTAGACTCTAACTTAAATGTTTGGGTTAAGATCTAAAATTAAGTTTTGATTATAATAATAATATTAAAACGTAAGACTTAAGCTAAAGGATTTCGTAGATCCTCTGTAGGAGCAACGAAACTTCCCATGATAACATTGTTGAATCTTAATTTTGTCCAAACAATAAAATTTTGATCTATTGAAATAATTGCTGAACAATTTTCTTTTGATAAATTTGCGTGAGATAATTTCTTTTTTATATCATTTAATTGATTCGATTCTAGAAAATAAGGTGAAGATAAAAACCAGAAATCAGTAGGCTTTTTTTCTCTTCGATAATGTTGCGTTCGCTCACGAAAAACTTCTTCAACGGGCTCATCACGCAAAAAAAATTTAGTACTTGCAATAATAAAGTAATAAGTTGTTAAATGTTTTTTCATTTTTTTCGTAAAAATTTTTAATTAAATAATAATATTAACAAATTTCTAAAAAGTTTGATAGAACTAATTATGAATAAGGTTTAAATTCTTAGAAAGGTTATTGATTGATAAATCATAGAATTTATTATTTATTGTACTATAGAAATTCTATTCTTATAAACTAATAAAAATAGCATTTCTAGATCAATTTTACTCACTTTTTAAGAAATCTAAACCTTTTCGAGGAGAGCTCGATTGAGCAAATTTTTGCGGTATCATTTGTCCTGCTAAGTAGGCCTTTCTACCAGCTCGAACAGCAAGATTCATAGCTGTTGCCATTTCTATGGAATTTTTTGCTTGAGCTATAGCACTATTAATTAAAACAGCTTCAGCTCCAAGTTCCATAGCATATGTTGCTTCACTTGATGACCCTATACCTGCATCGATTATTACTGGTACTTTAGAATTTTCAATAATAATTTTAATGTTTTCAATATTTTGAATTCCTTGACCCGACCCTATTGGTGAACCTAGTGGCATAATGGTAGAACAACCAATATCTTCGAGATGTTTCGCTAACATTGGATCCGTATTAGTGTATGGTAAGACACTGAAACCCTTTTTTATTAAAAATTCAGCTGCTTTTAAAGTTCCAATAGGATCAGGAAATAAGTATTTCGGATCTGAGATGACTTCTAATTTAATAAAATTATTTTCTTGTTGACCTAGTCGCTTTGACAACTCACGTCCTAAAAATGCTAATCTGATAGCTTCTTCGGTTGTTTTTGCACCAGCTGTATTTGGTAAGAGCCACAACTTATTCCAATTAATTTTAGCAATTAAATTATTAGTAGTGATAGTAGATAAATTAAGTCTGCGTATTGCAACAGTTACTATCTCAGTACCACTTTTTTCTAAACAACTTGTCATATCATGCAAATTTCGATATTTTCCAGTGCCAACAATAAGACGCGAATTAAAACTCTTATTTCCAATGATTAATGGGTCTTGTTTTTTCATAATAACAAAAAAGTTTTATTTATTTTTAATAATAAAGCTATTATTATTATATATATTATATAAATATATGATAAAATATCATATAACCTTAAAAGCGAGTGACGCGATTCGAACGCGCGACGTCAACCTTGGCAAGGTTGCGCTCTACCACTGAGCTACACTCGCATATTTAATTATGCAAGTAAGTATATCATGAGACTAGACAATGGACAATGTAAGAATTTAAACTCAAACAGAAAAGACTTTGAATAAAAAATATGTCCTTAATTTATTTCTAAATAAATTAAGGACATATTTTTTATTCAAAGTCTTTTCTGTTTGGATTTCGTGATGGATCATTAGATAAAAAACCGAATATAAAAAGCGAACTAAAACCCGTCACAATAGCGTAAACAAATAATTTTAAAAAATATAAACTTAGCATAAAAATCTCCAATAAATTTATTTATTATTAATTATATATCAATTAATGGAGATTTATCAAATCCAATTATATCTATTTTAGTTTTATTAGGTTATTAGATAATTATTAATTATCCTCTGTAAAGTCTGTATCAATTACTGTATCATTATTATTATTTGATTTCTCCTCTTCTTTAGGATTTATTGTATTGTCGACATCTTCTACAATTGTTTGTGCTAACTTTTGCAATTCTTCCATTTTCATTTTTAAAGTTTGATTATCAAACTCACTTAATTGGATAATTCCTTTAATTTCATTAATTTCTTTAAAAATTTGTTCTTTCTTTTCATTAGGTAATTTCTCTCCATATTCTTTTAATTGTTTTTCAACTTGATAACAAATTAAATCAGCTTGATTTTTTAAATCAATTTTTTCCTTTTTTTCTTTATCGGCTTTAGATGATTCTTCAGCTTCTCTTATCATTTTTTCAACTTCATCTTTCTCTAAGTTTGAAGCATTTTGAATATTAATACGTTGTGTTTTACCAGTACTTTTATCTTTTGCGGTTACTGATAATATCCCACTGGCGTTAATATCAAAAGTTACTTCGATCTGTGGAACTCCTCTTGGAGCTAATGGTATTCCCTCTAATCTAAAATTTCCTAAACTTTTATTATCTTTTGATAATTTACGTTCGCCTTGTAACACTTCAATATCTACACTTTCCTGATTATCAGCAGCAGTTGAAAAAGTTTCTGATTTTTTAACTGGAATTGTAGTATTTCTCGGTATCATTACTGTCATTAATGAACCTAATGTTTCAACACCTAAAGATAAAGGGGTAACGTCTAATAAAAGAATATTTTTAACTTCACCTGCCAATACTCCACCCTGCACCGCCGCGCCAATTGCGACCACTTCATCAGGATTTACGCTTTGATTTGGTTCTTTTTCTACTATTTTAGAAACTAAATCCTGTATAGCTGGTATACGCGTTGAACCCCCAACCAATACTAACTCATTAACTAACTCTTTGTTAACGCGAGCATCTTTTAAAGCCGCTTCAACAGGTAATTTACAACGATTTATTAAATCTTCACAAAGTTCTTCAAATTTTGCTCTTGTTAATGTTTCGTCTATATGTTTTGGTCCATCTTGATTAGCTGTAATAAAAGGAAGATTTATATTAGTTTCTGATAAACTTGATAATTCAATTTTGGCTTTCTCAGCAGCTTCAGTTAATCGTTGTAAAGCTTGAGGATCTGATCTTAAATTGATAGCTTCTTTTTCCTTAAATTTTTGAAGAATATATCCAACGATCTTTTTATCAAAATCATCTCCACCAAGTTTAGTGTCACCTGATGTAGCTAATACTTCAAAAACACCATCTCCAACTTCTAATAAAGAAACATCAAATGTTCCACCACCTAAATCAAAAATAAGAACTAACTCATTATTTTTCTTTTCGAGTCCATAAGCTAAAGACGCTGCTGTAGGTTCATTAATAATTCTCTTTACTTCTAATCCTGCAATCCTCCCAGCGTCTCTAGTAGCTTGACGTTGTGCGTCGTTAAAATATGCAGGAACTGTTATAACGGCTTCATCTATGGGTTGGCCCATATAAAGGCTAACATCATTAGAAAGCTTTCTTAAAATTTGTGATGATATTTCCTCAGGGCTAAATTGTTTATCTAAATTAGAACAAATAACTTTAACATTATCCTTGTTATCTCCAATAAGTTTATAAGAAACTTCTTTTGATTCTTGATTCAATTCACTGAATTTTGAACCCATAAAACGTTTGATAGATGAAAATGTATTTTCAGGATTAATTACAGCTTGTCGCTTTGCTATTTGGCCCACTAAAAGATCTTTATTTTTTGTATAAGCAACAATTGATGGCGTTGTTCTAAGTCCTTCAGTATTATTTACAACTGTTGGTTGACCACCTTCCATAATAGCAACTACTGAATTTGTAGTTCCTAAATCTACTCCAAATATTTTACCGCTAGTTTTTATATTTTCATATGTACTCATAATATTTACCTTCTAGTTAGAGTTTAATTAAATTTACAAAATATTCTTAATTTCAATAAGTAGATATCAATTCTCTAATTATACCTAAGTTATTTATATAAGCAAAAGCGTAATTTCCGTAACATTACTATATCGGTAATTACTATGTCTATAGAAAAATAAATAACAAATATTTATTATATATATATATTAGTTAAATAAAGTAATAAAGTTCCGGAATCGGAAAGAGAGGGATTCGAACCCTCGGTACAAAGAATTTTGTACAATAGATTAGCAATCTAACGCTTTAAACCACTCAGCCATCTTACCCTAAAAATGACTCTGGCTGGACTTGAACCTGCGACCAAGGGCTTATGAGTCCCCTACTCTAACCACTGAGCTACAGAGCCTCATAATTAATTATGATTACCAATATAATAAAGGTCTTATTATTAAATCAATTACAAAGTAAAGAGAAATTTATTTTTATTTTTCCTATTTATTGACAAAACTGATTTAATCATTACATATTAATATGTAATGATTAAATCAGTTTTGTCAATAAATAGGAAAAATAATTGGGGGTTGTATCTCAATTTGGTTAGAGTATCACCCTGTCACGGTGAAAGTTGCGGGTTCGAGTCCCGTCAATCCCGAAAGTTAGTTTTTTAAATCTTTATTTCTACTTCAAACTAAAAAGTTTCCTCTATGGTTCTTTATTTTCTTTATTACCAACTACTATACATTCTGTTGTTAAAATCATACTAGCAATCGAAATTGCATTTTGTAATGCCGATCGTGTTACTTTTGCTGGATCAACAATACCAAATTCAAACATATCGCCAAACTGATTTGTTTCAGCATTATAACCAAACTCGAAGTATTTCTCCTCTACTAAATCCGTAATAACACTACCATTTTTTCCAGTATTAATTGCAATTCTTTTTAATGGATCTTTAATAGAATCAGCTAAAATATAAGCCCCAATAAGTTGATCATCTGTTAAATTTTGCTTTGCCCATAATTTTAATGGCGTTGATAAATGGGTTAATGCTGCTCCTCCACCTGGAATAATACCTTCTTCAACCGCCGCTCTAGTTGCATTTATAGCATCTTCAAGCCTTAGTTTTTTATCTTTCATCTCTGTTTCTGTTACAGCACCAACTTTTATTAATGCTATTCCTCCCGAGAGCTTAGCAATTCGGTCTTTTATTTTTTCAATATCATATAAAGATTCTTTCATTGAGATTTGTTTTTTTAATTGATCACATCGAGTTTTGATATTATCATTATTACCATCTGTAATAATAGTAGTTGAATCTTTTGTAACAATTATTCTTGATGCTTTACCTAATAAATTGAGTTCAATATTATCTAAACGTAAACCTAAGTCTTCACTAATTAAAGTTCCCTGTGTTAAAATCGCAATATCTTCTAGTAAATACTTACGAAAATCTCCGAAACCTGGAGCTCTAATGGCTACAACATTAATAATACCTCGTAATTTATTAAGAACTAAAGTTGATAATGCTTCCTTTTCTATGTCTTCAGCGATTATTAATAAAGGTTTTTTTGTAAAGGCAACTTTTTCCAGAATAGGAATTAAGTCTTGTTGGACTAAAGTAAGCTTTTTATTTGTAATTAAAACAAAAGGATTTTCATATTCAACTTCTCCTTTTTCCGAATTTGTTATAAAATATGGAGAAATAAAGCCTTTTTCTAATTTCATACCTTCCGTTATAGACAATTCAATAGAAGTATTATTACTTTCTTCTAAGGAAATAATTCCTTCACGTCCTACAGTTTTAAGAGCTTTTGTTATCATTGAGCCAATTTCTTTATCATTCCCCGATGATATTGTTGCTACTTGTTCTATTGCCATATTATTTTCAATAGGACGAGCATATTCTAAAATTTGATTTATTAAATATTTTGTAGCTTTTTCTAAACCAAACTTTAAGGAAATTGGATTTGAACCCGCAGCTACATTTTTCATTCCCTTTTTAACAATAGCATAAGCTAAGACAGTAGCTGTAGTTGTCCCATCACCGGCCACATCATTTGTTTTAGAAGCTGCCTGTCTAATTAAAGATATGCCAGTATTCGATATATTATCCTTTAATTCAATTTCTTTAGCTATGCTTACACCATCATTAATAATTTGAGGAGACCCATGCTTTTTATCTAAAACGACGTTTCTTCCCTTTGGACCTAAGGTAACTGAAACAGCTTCAACGAGTACTCTCATTCCTTTCTCCAATGCTTGTCTAGCTTCTTCTTGATACAATATTTTTTTACTCATCTTATTTTATTAAAATTAAAGTAGAAAATTTTTAAAAGTGAAAATATTTTTAAAGATATTTGGTACCCAATTTTTAAATTTATATTAAAAATTAGAAACCAAAGTTAAAAGTTAGCTAAATAGCTATTCAGTAAATAGCTATTAAGAAAAATAATTTTAGTAATTCTGATGTGAATTAGTCCCAACTCTTTTCAGATCGAGATAAAACAAAACTAGCAACATCTTCAATATCGTCATCAGATAAACGACCACCAAAAGCCGGCATAGCATTTTTTCCATTAGTTACCTGATAAGTTATTGCACCAACGCTATTCATCTGGTTTATCGATAAAGCGTCCTTTTGTAAAGTTTTTTCAGGCATAATAACATTATTACCGCCAGCATGACATGCCGAACAATTAGCAGTAAAAACATTTTCTCCATGATTAATATCAACAGCATGCTTAATATCAACAGGTTTCTTAATATCAACAGCTTGCTTAGTATCAACAGCTTGAACCGGAGTGCAAAAAAGAATCACAGTTATATAAGGAATAAACAAACCAAAAAAAAAATTTTTCATTAATAATTCTCGCTTAAAGTATCTTTTAATTTAACAAAATAAAAATCTATTATTTTTTTAACGTCGAATAAGAGATTAAAAATCTTTGCTATTGTATAGTATTAATTAATAATAAATTTTCCCCCCCCCCCATTTTTCAGAAACAATTTTTGGTTGTAATAGGATGTGTCCGGCAATATCTATTAAATCGTTCTCATCTAAAGATCTCATTCGCGTAAAAATATTGGCACTTTTAATACTTGGATGAATTTCAGCAATTGATTCTAAACCATCATAAGTTGTTGGGTTTTTCATATAATCCACTAAGGCATTAATGTTATTACGAGCTGGTGTAGCTAAACTTAGAGCTTCTGGATCAAGTCCTAAATTAGGGTTTGTTTTTGTAATACCACCGACATGACATTGTCCACAACTAGAATTAAATAATCGTTTTCCTCGCTTAACTTGCTCAGGTGTTAATACTGTTGTTTTCCCATCATTAGTTACAGGAATTGTTCTTGTCGCTTCATCTAGTTCAATAGCTAAAACTGATAAATTAGTTAAATTTATTATAGATACTATAGTGAAGGTTATAAAAAATTTTTTGAACATATTAAATTAAAATTGTAAAATATTTTATTATCTTATTGAAACAAAAAAACAAAAGTTACCTTCTTTTTTATTTATCTTAATTAAGATAAAAGTCTGGTAATTCTAATTGTTCCTTAATCTTTTTTGCTATTAAACCTCTAAGTCTTATATTTTCCCATCCAGCAACAAGTACTACACTAACTAAAAGAACTTGACTAAAAAGAAGTATTGGGTCAAGTCGCCACCCGTGAATAATTAAAATAGAACCATAAATTAATCCTAATGTTGTAAAAAAAATATCCTCATCACGACAAAGTTCTGGTCTTATAATTCTTAAAAAATATAAAAGTAAAACACCAATAATTATTATTAAGCCTAGAAGAAAGTTTGCTCCAAAGACTATATTTATCATAAATCTTTAAGTCTTAAAAAAATTATTTGACAGATTATTAAACATACAGTTTTTATTTATATTTATTAAGATAAAATTAAACTTAATAAGACAACACCTTATATAAATCTATGATATTGATTTCATCAAAATTATAGATTTAAAATCATGTTTTATTCTAAAAATGAAATCTCAATATAACGTGAAATATTATTAAAGTAAATCATATCCCATATTTTTAAAGTTTTATTTTTTTGGAGGTACACGAGTTATAGCATCTTTTTTACTCACAAAAGATAATGCAACCGTGATAGGTAAAACTACTATAAGTCCACCGGCAATTAAGCTATATAAAAAGTTTGATAGAGAAGGTGTCATAATTTTATTTTTCTTTCTTTTTTATTTAATGAATAAAAGGATAAATTTTCTTGAAATATTATAGATGTAAATCCATCTATATGTTTGTTTTTTCTATACTTCTAGAAATATCTAATAATTAAAACAGGTAAAATACTAGAGTTTATTAATATAAGGATATAAGAAAATAAAATCTAAGCTTATTGTAACATATTTTTAGCGAATATCATTATAGAAATACTTTAATCAAAAACTGAGATAGAGGTATTCTTAGTTGTTTTTTTAAAAAAAACTAGACCTTCTTTAAGCGCATATAAAGTATAATCTCTTCCAATACCTACATTTTGACCTGGTTTAAATTTTAATCCACGTTGTCTTATTAAAATATTACCGGCTCGAACTTGATGACCATGAAAACATTTTACTCCAAGTCGTTTAGATTTAGAATCTCGTCCATTTTTCGTACTTCCTGCACCTTTCTTATGAGCCATTTTATAATGTAAAAATAGTATGATTTATAAATTTATAAGTGAAAAACTATTATTTTTTATAAGGATTTTATAAAAATAATATATACTAGATTTAAAAAATTTGTAAACTTCAAATTTTTTATAACTTTCATATAAAGGTTATCTTTTAGATGACAATATGATATTATCAATTTATATATAAAGTAAAAAAATATTTATGTTACAATAAAAACGAATGAAAAATTTAAACTTAAAAGAGAAAGTTCTATATTTGTCAAAAAAAAAAATTTTAGCTCTTGTAGAGCAAACTTATATTAAAAAGAGTGTACCAAAAGTATTTGTTGGTGATACTGTAAAAATAGGAGTATTAATTAAAGAAGGAAATAAAGAAAGAATTCAATATTATCAAGGTATTATTCTGGCAAAAACCAATAGCGGGATTAATTTAACAATCTCAGTTCGAAAAATATTTCAAGGTATTGGTATAGAGAGAAAATTCTTAATTCATTCTCCAAAATTTGAATCACTTCAGATAATAAAATCTGCTCGTGTAAGAAGATCTAAGCTTTATTATTTACGTAAAACTACTACAACAAAAGGAAGTCGTTTAAAACAAAGATTTAATACTAAATAAATTAATTAAATTGCATCTGGCTGGGTTCGAACCAGCGTTGTTCTAAAAAGAAGACGGATTATGAGTCCGTTGCCTTCAACCACTCGGCCACAAATGCATTATTTTATAATCGTACAATAATAATAAGGAGCTGGTGGGATTTGAACCCACGTCCATTTTAAATAAATGTCTAATTAAATAATAAAATCACAGATTTAGTTATTCTTTTAATTAGGGACAATTGATTAAATTTTTTAAAATTCAAAGAATTTTAAAAATCTTTAATCATTCATTCATAACAATAATAATAACTCTGAGTAGTTAGTTTTTTTAAATAAAAAAAAAGGTTTTTCATCTTTTCTCTCATGAATTAAGCTCGTTTCAATATTAAAATCAATCTAAAGCTTTAATAAGTTTTAGGAAAATATAATTTTTTACCTCTTTCAATTAAGAATTATATCAGTAATTGATAATAAAACTAAAGAATTTTATACAAAAACTTGGTTTTTATTAAAAATAATAATATTATTTGCAATTATTTAATATCTTAATAGTTAAATCTGCTTATTAATTAACACTAATTATAAATGTCAAAACCATTACAGCCCCTTATTTTGACCTATATATAAATAAAATTATATATTATAATTTTAAATTGATAACTAAATTTTAAAAGACAAAAAGTTTATACATCTTTTAAATGTTATATCCAAAAATCAATCGTCAAAGATAATTTTTAATATTATAAGCAAGAGCTATACTAAAATATATAATTGTTAAGATCTTAATTAGATTATCAATTGAATTTTCAGCTTTACTAGAACTTTCAAAGATTTTAAAAGGATCTAGATTTTCTTGTAAACTTTGTTCATTTGGACTCCTGATTAATATAATAAGAACCAGAAAAAAGTTAACTAATATTGATATTATACTAATAAATTTCATAAAAGTTATATTAATATCAATTGATTAAAACATTAATAAACATGGGTATCTATAATAATTTATTTATTTATTTGTTTATTATTTTTTTTTACTCTCCTTGAACTTTTAATAATAAAAACCCAAGAGATAAACCTATGAGTACCATACTAAAACATAAAAGACTAATTGATAAAATTTCTTCACCCATAAACTCTTCAATCCTTATGATTAAACTTTATATTTATTATATTATCTTAAATTTAAAATCCGTTACGACCCCAAACAACTAAAGAAAGAGAGAATGTAAATATCATCATTATAGTAGCCCAACCTAAACTAATTATATCCATAAAATATCTTTTTAATACTTAAATTTAACTATATAACATGAATTAATAATAATTATACATTATATTTTGAAAAAAAGTCAAAATATAATATACAAGTGTATTTTATAATATTAGAATAACCCTAATGTTAATGCTTTATTTATTGGTAAACAAGCTCCAATACCTAACCAAATAGCTACAAACGTTCCAACCAAAAATATAGTTGAAGCAACTGGTCTACGGAATGGATTTTGAAATTTATTCACGTTTTCAATAAATGGAACTGTTATAAGTCCAGCAGGTACAGAAGCCATCGCTAAAACACCTAATAGTTTATTCGGTAATACTCTTAATAGATTAAAAGTTGGAAAAAAATACCATTCAGGTAAAATTTCTAAAGGCGTTGCAAAAGGATTAGCTTTTTCTCCTATGGCCGAGGGTTCCATAACAGCTAAGCCAATCACTATTACAAAAGTCCCTAAAATACAGATAGGAAACATGTAAAAAATATCATTTGGCCAAGCAGGCTCACCATAGTAGTTATGTCCCATTCCTTTAGCTAATTTTGCTCGTAATTTTGGATCTGTTAAATCTGGTTTTTTTAATATTGACATAATTTCTCCTATTTCCTATTAGTATTTAATAATATAAGTTAAAATTTCATTTGTTTTATAGACTCAATATTTATTTGGGAACCAAAATCAATATTGATATATTACCAATAATAATTATAAAGGACCTGAAATGCCTTGTTTTCTTATCATTAAAAAATGAGTAATCATTAAAGCAGCTGCGACGAGCGGTAAAACAAAAGTGTGGGCACTATAAAAACGCGTTAAAGTATTTTGACCTACGCTTAGTCCTCCTCGTAGTAATTGAACTATAGGTGGACCAATAATAGGAACAGCTTCAGGCACTCCAGTTACGATTTTACAGGCCCAAAACCCTACCTGATCCCAAGGTAGTGAATAACCTGTTACACCAAAAGATACTGTAGTTACTGCTAAAGTTACTCCTGTAACCCATGTTAATTCGCGTGGTTTCTTGAATCCCCCTGTTAGATATACACGAAAAACATGTAAAATTAGCATAAGAACCATCATACTTGCAGACCATCGGTGAATAGATCGGATTAGCCAACCAAAATTAACTTCGGTCATAATATATTCCACTGATGCAAAGGCTTCACTAATACTTGGTCTATAATAAAATGTCATAGCAAATCCTGTTGCTACTTGAACTAAAAAACATGTAAAAACAATACCACCAAAGCAATAAAAAATATTAACATGCGGGGGTACATATTTACTTGTAATATCATCAGCAATTGATTGAATTTCTAGCCTTTCTTCAAACCAATCATAAACTTTACCCATAACCTTAATTAAATTTAAAATTTTAAAAGTTTCTTCTACGCAATTAGACTTAATTGCCAGAAACCAGATTTGAACTGGTGACACGAGGATCTTCAATCCACTGCTCTACCAACTGAGCTATCCCGGCTTTCATAAAAAAATTATATCATAGTTTGATATTTTATTAGTATCATAGAAAATATTCTACTATTTAAAATCTAGCTGAATTATAATTATATATATATATTTTTTTTTCTTAAAAAAGAAAATTATCTAAAATATAAAATTTGATGAGTCCATTAATAAAATTAATTAATTCATCAAATTATGTACGAATTGTTATTGAAAACTTAAATAAAAAGTAACAAATTCCTCGATATATTATTCATTTTAACTTTTAATATTAAACAATTTCAAAAATATCTTCAAATTTCTTTTTTACCTTATAACCTGAATCTATTGATTCTAAAGGGTCTTTTCGTAAGCGATGACGTAAGCATAAAATAATAATTTTTTGAATATCTTCAATTTCAACAATTTTTTTACCCTGATATGCAGCATAGGCCTTTGCAGCTCGATTAGTTACTATATCCCCTCTTAATCCATCGACATTTAGTTCGCTACATACTTTTGATATCTTTATCCTAAACTCATAAGATAATTCAACCGTATTTAATAAACTTTGAGCATTAATAATCCTTTGCTTTAATAATTCTTGCTGATCTTTATATTTATTTACCCATGTATAAGGGTCTAAATCAAATAAAGTTCTTTCTTCAACAATTTTTACCCTTAAATCTGGATCTTTTACCGTTTTAATTTCAGCATGCATACCGAAACGATCCAATAACTGAGGTCGTAATTCTCCTTCTTCGGGATTACCTGATCCTACTAATACAAATTGTGCTGGATGACGTATAGAGATACCTTCTCTTTCCACAGTGTTCCAACCTGAAGCTGCAGAATCTAATAAAATATCAACTAAATGATCGTCTAATAAATTAACTTCATCTACATATAAAATACCTCGATTCGCTTTTGCTAATAAGCCTGGTTCAAATGCTTTAATTCCTTCTGTTAAAGCTTTTTCAATATCGATTGTTCCACATACTCTATCTTCCGTAGCTCCTAAGGGCAAATCCACCATAGGAATTTTTATAAATTCTGTTTCAAATTTTTGCAAAGCTTCTTCATTAGGATGACGGTTAAAGGGATCATCCTTTATTACTTCAATTTTGGGTAGTAAATCTGCAATTGCTCTTATAGTTGTTGATTTTCCAGTTCCCCGATCTCCCATAATCATTACTCCTCCAATTTTAGGATCAATAACATTTAATTCTAAAGCAAGTTTCATTTCTTCTTGACCTACAATAGCTGTAAATGGAAATATTGGAGTATTTATATTCTTCAAGGTTTGTTTACTCATTCTTTTTTAATTACAATATGAATAGTGGTAATTTCTTTTAATTATAGAATAACATCATAATATTATATAAATAATGTATGATGTGAGTCTATATATTTAATGTATATTTTTGTATCTTCCTGTCGTCTATAGATACAGTGTTTTCCCTAAGCGAAATGCTAATAATGCTGGTATTATAGCTAAGGTTAATGCTATTAGAATTTCAGTATTTGTCAACATATTTATAATTAGTATTACTTGTTTTTTTTAGAAATTTAAACTCTTTGGATATATTATAGTCCTATTTATTTCAATTGTTCTTTGTATTGTAAAGCATTAATACTTTGTAAAACTAAAACTAAATTAAATGAATTTTAAAAATGACTTCTTTATTTCCCTTAATATACTCAATTGTTCTCTTTTGTTTTTTAATATTAATTATTTTTTTTATTATAAAACAAGTTATCGATACGCAAAAGTTAGAAAAGAAGACATTTGAGTTACAAACATTACTGAAAAAAAATAATACTTCATACGAATCATATTATAAATTAGGTAAATTATATTTAAAAAAAAAACTTTTTCCGAAAGCGATTTTATTATTTCGAAAAGCTATAAATAATTGGGATATAAATGATAATATTGGACTTGGACATGTATATAATGTTATAGGACTTACCTATTTTACATTAAAGGAATATCAGTTCGCCATTTATTACTACAAAATCGCTCTAAAGATTATTCCTGATTATACCATAGCTTTAATAAATCTTGCATATGTCTATGAAAAACAAAATTTATTACTTGACTCTTACAATTATTATAATAAAGTTTTATACTATAATAAAAATAGTAATTTAGCTATAAAACGAATTAAAAAAATTCGACGATTATTAAAGAA